GTGGCCAACTCGAAGGGGCTGAAGTTCGACGCAGAGCTTTTTGGTTGTTAAGTTATAGCAGCACTGAGCAACATCCAACAGCTCCAGTCCTTCTGGTTTGCACTAAAGTGCCTTAAGTAGCCCCCGAAGAGTCCTTTAATTCTCTCCGTCTGAGCTTTCAAAGAGATACCTACCATAGGTATCTTACCATCTGATACCGACAGTCGTCTTCTAACATTACCGACCTTTAAATATCGGGTTTTCATCAATTTCACATAACATAAAAAAAGCGCTTTTCATCATCAGAAACAACCCGGTTTCCGAGACCCCTTTTGCATTGCATTACCATAACGAAAATAAAAAAAAAAAAGATAGATAAATTTATCTTGTGATTCGGACTGAACCTTTCTCGGTGGAAGAAAGGAATAGCGATGGATTTCTATGGAGCATCCAGGAACAAGAAGATTCAATCGGACGGCGAATTCTTACGTGGTCCAAGGGGTCCGCTTCCACGATTTCATCTATATCGAATCTTAATATCAGAATAGCTTATATAGTCATGATTCACCACTGCACTTACTTTTGATTGATTTATCATTTTTCGGATCTGATTGGAACCGATGACTTACGCCTATTTCTTAGGGCGTTTAAAGAGCGTGACTCTACCGCTTAGTTAAAAGGGTCCATTTGATTCAATTCATGAATTAGCCCACTATGAGTTTACTGCATTTTCATTTATAAAGAAATTCTTATATATTTTTTTTATGATAATAATTTATAATATAGTATATCATTCGTGTCTCTGTTACAACACGGCGAAACAAAATGGTTCGAATGTGAGAAAAAAAAAAAAAAAAAATTAAGGCTGTACACCCTGGGATTGTAGTTCAATCGGTCAGAGCACCGCCCTGTCAAGGCGGAAGCTGCGGGTTCGAGCCCCGTCAGTCCCGACCTAGGATCCGCTGAATCGATCAATTCATCTCTCCGGGCGGATATAATTCCCAGCAGGAGGATCCTTCTTTTGTTTCGCATTTCTCATCGGACAAATCAAGTCAAGGAATAAAAATGAGAATAACTCGTACCGGGGAGAGTTACTATTACACAAGAAGACTGATAAGATCTATTAAATATCTATATAATGCTTTTAACGTTCTTTCAGAACCTTAGCGCAAGCACTAAGTAAGCAAGCTCCCCCGGGTATCCCCCTTTCTATAGGACGAGCCATGGGAACCCATGAGATTGATTGAACAAGCCTTAAAAGCGAAGAAGAATCATCGAACTGGAACGAAACGCAAGTACTAGAACTCTTGAACTAGAGGAAGGCTCGAGGAGCTTAGTGTGAAACGCTAAGGGTCGACACCTTCGGTGCCTTTACTCTAACAAGTAAGCAAGTAAACTACACTACGCTTTGTCTTATATATAAGTAATAAGGGGGTGCCCGAGGGGCTTTCTTTGTGAGTCCTTAAGATCGCCGAAGGGCATTCTAAGTCGCTGTCAAAGGGGAAAGCCTTTGTCTCTCTTGCGGCTCCTCTTCCTGGGCTCCCTGCTCTATACTTTTTCATGTCCCACCACCTGACGAGCCTGAATCACATGCCTGAGAAGGACCCCTAGAACCCGTCTTTTCTTCATTTGGCCAAGGTGAATGTGTGGCATGAGCCCGCAGCTCACCCTCTCGATTGAGATCTATTCCCCTCTTTGACTGGAAATGCTTCATTGACTGATCCACTGATCTACGACCATTCCGGAATAAAAACCCAGATCTACGACCACATTGAATCTAGTCTTTATGAAGGAAAGTCTTTACTATTTAATAAAAAAGAAGGAAATCTCTAGTTTCACGTAGCACATGTACTCCACTCCCCCCATTACTAGTTCTAATCGCAGGCCTTCCAATGGTAGAATGGGCAAATCTACGAACTCTCGAAAGAGCATGGAACAGAAGACAGGCCTTCCCTCTTTCTTGACATTGAGATTTGCGCCCGAAAGCTTCTTTCTTTGATTAGCTGACCGGACTGCAATCCTTTCTCAATATTGAAATTATAAGGCTAGGTTGTTTACTGACTGATCTCTGTTCGAAGCCGACCTAAAATTTTACTTTGTTGAATGCATAGTCCTTTTTATTTTGAAGTCCAGGCTACCGCATTCCGAAGCAATGGAAAGACAGAACTTCAACTTATTGATTGAGCTATACCTCGTGCAAATGGATAATCCCTTTGGTGCGTGGTCCGGGGACACGACTTTTCCTTTTGTCGTAGCTTAGAGACTTATAGCCTTTAGTCCATCTGCCCGTCGCTTACTCTATAGAAGTCGGACGTGGGTTCAGCTCTAGATATAATAAAAAAAATGGAGTACGTGTGGGTGAAGTCTCTCCTTCTTTTTTTGTTGGATTGAAAGGCTAGCCTACCCTTTATTATTAGTTAAGGAGTCGCTTATCCTCGTTCCGCTGAGGAACTGCCCTAAGACAAAGATAAGGCACTGGAAGTGTTCAAAGCGGATTCTTGATTTAGCTTTAGTGGATCCGCGATAGGTCCTGTCCTTATAGGGGCTCCAGCAGAAAGGCTCCTAGGCGCGGATCAATCTCGACTTCTAGTAAATCTGTAATGGAGGACGGGAAAGTCTAAGACCTTCTCGCACTGGGGCCCAGCCTGACCATTTGAGCTGAAAGTCAAGCAGGGACCCTTTTTAACTAGCACAAAACGGATTCCGAGGGGGCCTGCCCGGATAGCATGCCTTCGTACTTCTCAATGGAGTAGAAGGACCGCACCCCAACAAAGACATTTATCAATTCTCCCGGCTTCTGCCTCTATCAGGCAGAAAGATTCCTTCTAGCGCTGGTTGAGCGACTTCCACTCCTCTTCCAATTTGAGTTACCTCCTCCGTTTAGTTTGAAACCGAAAGGCATAGAAGCTATCTAGAGAGCTACCGAGGGGCAAGCCAATGCTTTAGAGCTCTTTAGCTGCCTCTGCACCAATTCTTCTTCCGGTTGGAAAACTATACCTCTTCTTTCGTCTTGCGATTGGATGAACCAGCAAGTGGCCTATTTTTGTTTTTCATGCATTGACCTCGGTCTCGTAAACACATATCTACTGCTTGCTGCCCTTGAAAGTCCCAAAACAGCCTATTTTAGACCCGGTGCGCCGAGAGTTATCGTTAAATCCAATGGCAAGATCCCGCTGCTGCCCCGGTCTGTCATATGTTGGGATCGCCTGCCCGAAAGGCCTAGATCTGAGTCTCCTCTTCTGTTTCTGTTTTAGAGAGATAAACCCCCTTTACTTTACTAAGTCTAGTGCCTCTGTTCCTTGGGCCCTATCATCAATAGTAAGCTAATCCAGTTATGCAGGTGTTCCACAGCTCTCATTTGAATCATTTGCCCGGAAAAGAGCTAGATCTTAAAAGTCTCGCATATACCGGGGTTACGAAGTAAAGGCAGAAACTCCGGTTGCTTTGAGCTCCGGATCAAACCGACGGGCAGAGAGCGAGTTCGACTCGCGAACTCGCTCTCTTGCCACGCCTTTCACTCACTCGCTTGAGTCGGACTTCAATCACTCCTTTTGTTTGGAGGATCATTCGTTCTTCACTCTCTTTATATTACCCGCAGGGAGCGCAGCAACCAAGGTGCATATTCTCATATAGAAACAAGCGAAGCGTAGCGATTCGTACTACCGGAAAAGTTTCGCTAACCGGCAGGCAATAGAGTCCGCCGATATGCGCAAGCAAGCGTAGCGAATCACATAGATAAGCCCCTACCAGCGCGCGGATAGATAGGGCGAGCGAAGCGCGAAGAGGATGGATGTCTGAGCGGTTGAAAGAGTCGGTCTTGAAAACCGAAGTATTGATAGGAATACCGGGGGTTCGAATCCCTCTCCATCCGCGAAGTCATAAGTTATCTCTTGCGCTATCCATAGATAAGAACGAATCGGATCGACTCGACTGAATGAGTCGCTTGTGTTTTGATGTAGACGGAGGTTCTTGTGTTATGATTTAGTTAGGACTTTGTCTCCCTTTCGTTATCTTCCGCTCCCGGTTGGGTAAGGGCCGGGTGGATTACCTTTGGGAGCTAAGTCGAAGATCTCGGTGGTCTTGTGAGTGGTTGATAAACTACGATTGCAGTTTTATTTAGGAAGTCCCATAGCTGTGAGGCTTAACAGACAAAGAAAAGGGTGGATACTTCCGGGTAGAAGGTGACGACCCTAATGAATCGACTATGAAGGCGGCTGTTAGCTACATCAGCCCTCAAATTCCTTCATCGTCCACCCTGGCACATTTAGGTTTTGATCTTCGGCCATCCGACCTTTTTTTTCTTATATATTTCCGGGATGAAGATTTGATCCGTCCTATCCACATAGAAAGCTTACCATACACCACTTCGAATGGTTATTTCCCCCTTAGGCCGATTCACATCGTTTTTATAGGCAAATATAGGCAAACTCCGCAGTTGGAAGAACTTATTCCCACTTGCTCGGTCTCCCTTGCACTAAGCTCTTCAGCAAGTCTTCCAGTAAACCGACGACTGGAGTCTGGCCGTTTTAATAAGGCGAGATAGATTTGGACCCTCGTGATCGAGCTTATGATTGTAAAGAACGCGGAGCCATAGTCAAACGATCCAAACCAGGTTGAGAGCGTCGAAGCTTTCTTTCTGAACCTGAAGCACTCACTTCTACTCCTGTCCTGCTGTGGAAGCAGTGGCCGGAAGCTTCACTGTGGAGGCAGGCGGTCTGATAGAGCTGATTAGATCCACAACCGAGATGGAGCCATCCCGGGAACCCAGAAGCGAAGCTATCCCTCCACACACAAGAATCCATCTCAGGATTAGAACCTGCAATACAATAACCATGGGGGTCACTGAAGCTGCTGAATCGCCCTCTGAGAAGGAAGAAAAACATTTTAGCCTTCCCTTCCACTTTGATGAGAAACTTAAGGTAAGGCATGAGCATCTCCTCCGTTTTTGCATAGCGTGCACTCTCTTTATTCGACAATGAGCATCCACCTTTCGTCTGTAACGTGCATTTTTTGTTTTGCTTTAATGGATCCTCGAACTTGAGTGAAAGCCAATGCGTTTTCCGAAAGGGGGTATTGAAAAAAAAGGCCTACCCCTTGGCAGGAGATGTTGAAGTTGCGCATGAAGTAGTCTCTATCTCCCGGTCGGAGACAAGGGATGGATGTCGCTAGGCTAGGTCAACTCTATCATTGGTTTTATTATCCCTATAACGATCACTAAATAAAGATATGTGCTACTACTATCCCGATGCAGCGAAGCTAGGTGGTGCTATTATGGCGGGGGAAGGGTCTACTTCTGCTCCGAATGCTTTTGATGGCGGGTCTTTCTATTACCGATATGGACCTCACTAACGGGTCTCGTTCTGTACCTAGGTATAGATCTATATCACTAAGGTCAGTATATGAATCTGCTGCGTCTTTTATCTCAGGTGTTGGATCACCTACTAACTCCTGCTGGCTCCAATGCCTCATCATCCTCAGACTTATCCTGGCGTATGCTAGAGTAATCTACATTCACATTTGCAGATTCCATGGCTGCCCTAGTACTTTCCCGTTGGTCAAGTTGCTTTGCTCCTTTTGTTGTAAACTCTATATGCCTTACTGGTCAGAGAATAACCTAAGAATCAGGGTCACTGCGCTTTGGCTAGGTTTTCTCTGAGGATATAGCCTTCGTGTGTTCAATGTGCCCGTAGGGAGTTGTTTTTGTTCCTGATCTAAGGTACACTCTATTAGCAGTATAACATGCAAATTGCCTCAGCCCAAAAGTGTTGCGCGATTTTTGCATTTACTAGCCCCCCTTTTTCCCCGTTTTGTTGAGCGGCAATAGAGAATTCATGCTTGATTCCTTTTTCATTACAGTACTCAGCAAAAGATGCATTCTCACTATGATCAGTTCTGAGTCGAATGATGCAAGCACCGGATGCATTCTTCTCAGTTTGTATTCTATTGCACATTTGCTTTTGAAAGCTTCTGACTTATCGTGCAAGAAGGATACCCACGGGAAATCATCTACCAAGTCCAATATAGACTTCTTGCCACCAATGCTTTCTGTTTGCATTGGACCTACCAGATCCATGTGCAACAGCTCCAAGGGATGACAGATGGTGGAAATGCACTTGATAGGTTTATGAGGACTTCTGGTCTGCTTTCCCGATTTACATCCTTCACATGCGCCTTCTTGCTTGCCCCCCAACTTAGGCAATCCTCTCATGGGGCTTAAGAAGATCACGAAAATTCATGTGACCTAAACGCTTGTGCCACAACTCCAAGACATCATTACTAGCTTTATGACAGACCTTGTCATCAGTGGCTTCTCTTGCATTTGCGCAATAGCAATTGTCCTTTGATCTTAAACCAGTCAGCACTTCCTTTTCATTAGAATCATTGACTCTACATCTTTCTTTGTTAAACCCCTACTTCATCACAAAGCTGACCGGAGATTTGTCTTCAGGTCTTCAACAAGCGGGACATTCTTTAAGCAAGGAATTCCGGGAGTTGAAACAGTGCCTCTCCCTACGGTCTCCCACTTCGCTATGCTCAAATTCAATGAATTTTCGCTTTCCTTCCATCACCAAACGTGACAGCTCCACTCACACATTCATTAGAAAATGTAGTGAACCTGCTTCTGTCGCCTGTCATGTGCCTCGAGCAACCACTATCAAAGTACCAAGTGTCCGACTTGCATGGAGAGAGCGCAGTAAGAGCAACCCCTCAGAAAGTTGTGTTGGAACAGTTGAGAAGGTAAACAAGCACATATGACTTACCCTCCAAACTTGTTTGACTTTAGGAATCTTCGTGCTTGATTTTGAGATGAGGCTTTCTTTCAGAGCCTTCGGTGCCCTTGATTTGCAGAACGCAGTTTCACGTTCTTCTTTCTCAGTAGTGAGGACCCTGACAAGATTTTTCTGTTCATCAAGTTGTCTTTGGAGAAAATTCCATTTTTCCAGTAAGGATGAACGAAGCTTCTCACTTGTCTCAAATTGAGTAGTCTTAATCTCCGCGCCTTTAAGAAAGGTTACTTGTTCTCTCAAGTCTGTAATAAGAGAATACAGACTTTCTCATACAAAGAATGCAACACTCACGCCTTCGGCCCCTCCAGATTATGTTCTTCACAGTCCGACTCATCTGAGTCTTGATCTTCAATCCTTTCCGAGAAGGCCTCCTCATCGCTTTCAGATGCAGAGTCATCTCCAGAGTTCTCACTCCAAGTGGCATTCATTGCCTCTTTCATTCTTCCGTTTCTTCTGAGTCTTAGCACATTCTGAAGCAATGTGACCGAACCCTTGACACTCATAGCACCTAGCTTGCTCTTTTGGGTTCCTCTTTTCATTCACTCTGGATAACCTAGAGGATTTGTCAGACGATTACTCTCTAAATCGAGAGGCGCCAAAGGCGAAGCAACGGCGGTAGCTCGACCATAGGGAGAGGAGGGAGTTGGTCTTTTGCTGACTTTTTTTTTTAACTTCTTAGAATTAAGAACCCTTCTAAACCGCTTGGTGAGAAGAGCAAGCTGCTCTTTAGTAGACAAGCTCTCAGACGTGTATTCATCCTCTTTACTTCGTAACCTTAAGTGCTACGCTCTTGCTGGATTTCCCCCCATCTCGTACGTCGTGATGGAACCAATCAACTCTGCAAGCTTGTACGTGTTCAAATTCTTGGATTCTTCAATAGCAATCTTCTTAGAGTAATACATCATGAGAAGAGACCTAAAAATCTTCTTGACAATTCTATCCTGATTGCCTAGGTTGCAACAACCATTTACAATGACACTCAACCTAGCATAGAAATCTGCGAATTTATCATCTTCAGACATCTTAATATTCTCAAACCGTGTCGAGAGCTGTTGAAGTTTAGAGGCTCTGCGAAGTTCGCTTGCTTGACCGTTAGGGAGTTTACTTAAAAGACCGTTAGGGAGAGGGAGGCTTTCTTCTTCGCTTGCATAGTTCTTCATCAAGAAACGGTGGATGAGAAATTGACCCCGAAGCACGATACGTCCTAGCACTACCCACGGATCTCACTAAGTATATCTAGTGACCCGCTCTGATGCCAAATTACTAGGACGGCCCTGACCCTGTCAACCAAGTAAAAAGAAAGAAGAGAACCAAAGGAGAAGAGAACTTCGTATTTTTATTTTGTTTGACTAATTATCCCGCGCAGCCTCAACCGACCATGGCATTGCATCCTTATGATCTATAAGAGTACAATGGTTCTCTGACTTAGGAACATGAAGTCGATCCGGACTTTCAAAAAAGTTCTGTTAGGTTCTTAGTAGCAGTCGGCGACCTTTTCTTCTTTTACTTCACATAGCTTTTCGTCTCCTTGATAGCAGGAAGTTCTCCAAAAGTATGAAAAGCTGGAGGACTTTGTACCATCCATTCCAGTGTGGTTGAATTCTGTTCAACAGCCCAAGGACTTGGAGCACATCTTTTGTTATTTCCACTGCTTGAAGTGATTGTTACGACCACGAAGAAACGACGAATCCCAACTACGGATATATAAGAGCCAAAACTGCTAAGGGCATTCCATCCAGCGTAAGCATCTGGATAATCTGGAATGCGACGTGGCATACCCGAAAGCCCTAAGAAATGCATGGGAAAGAAGGTCAGATTAACCCCGAAAAAAGTGATCCAAAAATGGATTTGACCTAAAGTTTCAGGGTATGTCCGACCAAAGATTTTTCCCACCCAATAGTGAAATCCTGCAAATAAAGCAAAAACGGCTCCCATAGAAAGTACATAATGGAAATGTGCAACCACATAATAAGTATCATGTAGAGCAATGTCTAGCCCAGAATTTGCCAGGACTATTCCAGTGAGTCCTCCTATGGTGAACAAAAAGATGAACCCTACAGCAAATAACATGGGTGTTTTGTATTGTATCGAACCCCCCCACATGGTAGCGATCCAACTAAAGATTTTTATTCCAGTGGGGACAGCTATGATCATGGTAGCTGCGGTAAAGTAGGCACGGGTATCAACGTCTAAGCCCACAGTAAACATATGATGAGCCCAAACAAGAAATCCAAGAACACCTATACTGATCATGGCATAAACCATGCCTAGATACCCGAAGACCGGTTTTCCCGAAAAAGTCGAAACGATATGACTTATGATACCGGATCCAGGCAGAATGGGAATATACACCTCTGGATGACCGAAAAACCGAAAGAGATGCTGGTATAATATGGGGTCTCCCCCCCCAGCGGGATCAGAAAAGGTTGTATTAAAGTTTCGATCGGTTAATAACATGGTAATTGCCCCTGCCAGTACCGGAAGTGATAATAAAAGTAGGAATGCTGTCACTGGAACGGACCACACAAATAGGGGTGATCTATGCATAGTCATTCCAGGTCCACGCATGTTGGAGATAGTTGTTATAAAATTGATAGAACCTAAAATGGATGAAATACCAGATAGATGAAGACTAGAAATTGCTAAATCAACAGCTCCTCCAGAATGGCTGGTAATACCACTTAAGGGCGGATAGACCGTCCACCCAGTCCCGCTACCCACTTCTACTAAGGCTGAGCTTAATAGGAGCAAGAGACTTGGTGGCAACAACCAGAATGAAATATTATTTAATCGTGGAAATGCCATGTCAGGTGCACCTATCAGAATCGGAACAGACCAATTACCAGATCCACCTATCATCGCCGGCATAACCATAAAAAAGATCATTAAAAAAGCGTGAGCCGTTATTAAAACATTATAAAGTTGATGATTCCCACCAAGAATTTGATCGCCGGGTCGTGCTAATTCCATACGAATCAGTACTGAGAAGCATGTACCCATCACTCCAGCAATAGCACCGAAGATGAAATATAGAGTCCCTATATCCTTGTGGTTAGTGGAGAACAGCCATCGTGTCGTAAAATTGAGATTATGTCGTTTCCTTCCTTATCAGAGAGGGGCCCTTAGGTTCTGAAATAACTTGCTTACTTGGGCTTTTTTATGACCATCGGGAGAGGTAGTTGGGAAGGTCCGGAAAGCCCTCACTAAAAAAAAGTATTCAATCAAACCTTCCAAATAGAACAAAATCTTCTCGCATCTTTTTCAACTTTCTGAAAAAGTGGGAGTTGTAGCCATTGTCGCCTCCCAACTCCTCCAACTTCTTCGTGAGAGTTGAAATTTTATACTCGGGACCTTGTGGAGTCAGGATAGACTCCGAAAGAATTCTATCCCTTTGCTCAACCCAGAATGGATGGGGATCCAGTTGGGCCATGCGCCCCACGACGGCTCGTTTGAGCCGGACGAGAGCTTCGACATCGTCCAGGGGAATCTCCTTCCCAGGCTCGTAAAAGGCCAGGCGCTCTTTCACCCGCCTTTCTATGGGCGATAGGTCGTCCCCTACTTCCACTCCGGCGGCTCCGGGCGGGCCAATTTGCAGCTCCAAATTTGGAGCTCCCGCAGGTGCAGGCAACATCCAATTCCCTCTCTCGGGAATGTCTTCGGTCGCGAGGACTACCCGGACAGCTAATCCAAGAGCGAACACTAGCCCCCCTCCGAAGCCTGCCTTTAGCAGCAATACGGAGAAGGCCCGAACTACCAGAAAAGACGCAGTCTTCCATAGTAGTTCATTCCAATAAAAAAGTCAATCAATTTTCAGACAAATAATATAAAAAAACAAAACCAAAGTGGCTAGCACGAGAATTCGAGTCAGAATTCTAGTCGAAGTGAGCTGTGGCTTAAAAATAGGAAGATGAGGAGATAACGGGCGAAGGATATTCATTTTCTTAGGTTGGATTTATGTTCATTCGCTTCTGCTTCTTGCTCTCAAAATGAAAAAAGACTTGTTATTCAATGGACATGGACCTGATTGAACCAGTAAAGGCATGGGAAGTTTTTGGGCGTGTTATCTCACAGCGAGATTTTTCTTATATATGTAATTGTCTGTCCGACTTTTCTGTCTTGTATCTATTTACAGCTATGAGTCACAACAATGTTAACCAACTCTTCCAGTCTTGTTTATATATCGAATTTATTGTTGTTCGTTAGAATCGATTACTGTTGTTTTATCTGACGCTTTCTTGTGACTCGTCACGGTTGCTATGTTAGCGACGGATGTAAAGGTATCAATATGAATGAGAAGCCTATGTTGTGGACCAAGTTCAGATCGACCAAGTTGAGTGATGAATGAATGAGTCAATGAATTCGAAATGCATGTATTAAGCATATGTTCATCGATCTAGTTGTGAGCCCGAGATAGACCGTTTTTCGCCCTCCGGGTAGGTCATTTGATCGGTAGAAGGGGGCCCGGATCGAGAGAGAGATCGAGCTGGCTCATAATATCAATAGCGAGCCGGAAGGTCTCTAGTCATGTAATAGGAAACAGAAACATAGCACACCCCAAAACGGCCTCCTATCACACTGGCGGGGAAGCCCGCTTTTCACTAAGAGAGAAATCCGATAAGAAAAAGAAGACTCCCATAACCACATATGGAATCCTCTTTCTTAGAAAACGACGAGCAAAGAGGGCCATTCCGGTTCAATACAAAACTCCAACCCCCCCGTCTGTGACGAAGGTGATCGATCTTTGGTGGACTCGTTCACTCGGATTACTCGTTTGCCGGAGCAGATAGACCGATCAAATCACTGCATTTCCGGGCTTGGAAGCCATTGAATCCCTAACCCTACCTGATGTAAGTAAACTTCCTAATTCACCAATCTCCGAGTCAGCAAACCTTTCAACAATAATGCTATGCTACTGTGCTATTACTTGATGGTTAGATCGATGAAATCCTGTGCTTACGGGAATCATGATGTGGAACTAAAAGGTGGGTGTTGTAGGTGTGGAAATACGAATCAAAACCTCTGGTGGATCATCTGTTCCAAAAGAATGAGACCCTAATGCAGCAACTTGGACGGAACAAAATATAACCAGTGACAGATCCAGTTGCGTAAATATAGATAGAATCCAGCGGCAGCGGTATTGATGTTTATGCTTGTGGAGCGTTAGGATATCTATTGGAGGGAGCGAGAGGGGAGAGCTATCTTCCTATTGTCAAAGTTCGGATGGATAGTGGTGGATTAGTGATCCATGGAAGATAAGAGCCTTTCGACCAACGGGGGAGGAGGTCGTTAATGACCAAAGACTTTCTCGCGAGCCTGCACATATAGAAAGGGCTGCTTCCTTTTTCATTTAGGCGATATCGAACCCTGTTAAGGAGCTTTTTCGGTTGAAATCTCAGGTTTGAAGAGCACTCAGCGGGTAATGCCCAAGGATGGCCCAGAGCCAGGAATGAATAGTAATGCTTGCAGTGAATAATCTTGTAATATATACTCAAAAGCTAGGTTATTTCCAAAGAGTAATAATGCGTAGATCTCAGATCAGCTAGAATAATAAGCTGCCTGTTTTCAGGAGACATGGACTAATGCTCAGTGAGGAATAACCGATCACTATCTAGCAGGTTGAGCGAGCTCGCCTGTGTGTCTAAAGCTTAAGAAATCTATTATGTTACAAAGATCTCCAAGCTTTTTTCATACCCTCTGGTTGCGGATAGAGCATCTTTCGTGTACCTACCCCAGTGGGAGACCCCTTATGGCACACCGCAGGCAGGTGAGACCATTAAGCTTAAGATACAAGCCCTTCTAATCAACGGGATTAGAGTATGTGGGTTCGTTCCTGCTCTCGCCCTTCCTTTTACTACTGAAATATAGGACCTGAAGTGGTCTTTTTTCGCCTGAAACCATTCTTATTCTCCGGACGGTACCTATAGTATAAGAAGACATTTTAAAGATTCTAAACTCCGACCGGTGAATGGGAGTATGCTAAGCTTGTGTCTCGATACCGCACTCATCCTAAAGTGCTTGAATCAGTTCATTACCAACCCGGCAATCAGACCTCAGCATTTGGAGGAACTCAATTTATGTATTTGATAGGAGCCTCTTTTCTGGGTCTTTCATCCTGGTTCTATCAAACCAGACTCTTTCACTCCTGGTCTTCCATTTTCTTAAGGCGAATGAGGCGGGTCTGCCTTTACAAGTCGGGACCTATTTCTTATTAAGATTATGGATGTATACTCGCGATGCTCGAAAGACTTCTGTTCAGAATGTACTCTCGAGATGAGTGGGCGAAGGAAGCGCCTATTCGTAGATGGATGCCTGGGCGTGTGGAGAAGAAGGAAATATAGTCGAAAATCGCTATTGTGGCGTTATCAGATGATTCCACTTATGGGCGGGTAAGCAAAGCCGCTAAGATGGAGCTTTTGATATAGGCATCAAAGCAACAACCAACCAGTCAAGATTGTAAGAAAGGATTGTATCAGAGAAATCGTTGTTTCAAGCCCTTCGTGTACCTTTACGAAGGTGTCTAACTAAGGTTTTTGTGTTTCACCGTAGAATCGACATACGAACTCGAATATGCGCATAAATCCCTTCCTTGTGAGTTGGGAACCTACTAGTTAGCAAAAAACGCCCAGGAACGAGATTCAAATCTCACTTAAGTACGTGAGCCGGGAAGGTAGTAAACTTGCTTATATAGAATATAAGGGCGCTATCAAGGGCAAGCTCCCTCGTGCCTTAAGGTCATTCTATCTAAGAGGCGGTGGGGCAGTGGTTAGCTTCGGTTTCCTGCTCAATGAAATCGATTCTCGGACCTATTGAATCAGTTGACTCTCTTGAATCAGTCTATTCCCGTCCCTCCTTAAAGCCTTGCGAGCTAGATATCTTTTGACAAGCTACCTCTCAGCATTACTCTCTTTCCCGGGTTAGAAGAGTAAGGTAGTTTACTTGCTTATATATTATATATATGCGGAAACTATAAAGATTACTCCCACTAGAGGTGCGAAGTTCACCCAAGCACTGCGAAAAGAAAGCATCAGCTTCAATCATTGAGTTCCGCCCAAGGGTGAAATCTTGGGTTCAGGTTCCGTTCTGTCTCATGAATGTGAAAAGAAGAATCAAAGAATAACGCAACCCTGTGGATTGGATGTTCTTCCTACCCCTCTTGTTCGGGTTCGTGTGCATTCTCCCTTCTCCCTCTTAGTCATGTGTTCGTGTGTTCTAAGAGTTGGATAAAATCGTAGGATAAGAAAGTCGGATATTCTCTAGTTAGAGTAGGCATTCTTAAACCCACGCTCCATTATCCTACGCTGGAAGCATCCCACTGATCTTGCCAAAATGAGCACCGGCAAGAAAGAAGGAAAAGTGAACTTCTTGGTTTGTTAGCAGCTACTTTGATCAGCAGGAGCCCCTTTCTTATTATTAGTAAGATAGATAGCTTGAGCTGCGCGAAAGATTGACAGGAGAAAGTTCGCTAACGCGCCCTTCCTTCAGCTGGATCGGGTCTATATATATACACCTAGATAGATAACTAAGTATCATGATCTAGACTAGACTATTATCTAATTTTGATCCCGATCCATATCGATTCGAGTATCTATTCGATACATTAACCACGTGTCAGGAACCTGATTTGAACTGGTGACACGAGGATTTTGAGTCCTCTGCTCTGCTCTACCAGCTGAGCTATCCCGACCATCCCCTATGCATCATCCTACTAGAGGACCTAGATCTATGTCAATTAAAGGGACTAAGAAAGCATTTTTGTTTTAATCTTACCGGAATTTCTTGGATCTTCAAAAAGAACCCTTTGGTTGTGTAAGGGTAACGATATGGACTATGAATGATTCCATAATGGGGATTCCTTGTCCATATATGTTCGTTTGTATAGTCTTTCTCACTATGTGGTAAGAGAGAAAGATTTCAGCTCGGATCCATGAGTAGAGTGAATGAGAAAGATACCTATAAGTTTCCCCATTAATGTTGATCACAAGGGGACAATTCGAAGGGCCCTGGTTATGGATTTGCTGCTCATCTTCTTCCCACTCGTCTGATTTAAAGCCTTCAGACTCCGGTTAGTAAGAATATTAAAGCTAAACAACAGCTACTGGTTGTAGGGCGTATAGCAACATAACCAGAATTTACACGGGAGATATGACCACGATGAAAATCAGTGCATTTAAACCACTTTAAGCACTCCTGAGGCACTGAAAGTGTAATATCCGCATCCTAAGGAACAACGGTTTTATGCATCAGAATTGATCAATACCGTTCATGTGACAGGATGATCGTAAGCTAGTTGCTCAATAACGTAGTGAAAGGCGATATGTAATATCGAAGTGAAGTAATATCCAAGACAATCAATCTATAGGTTACATCGGTTATAGCAATCAATCAAGCGGCACTGAACGAAGTGAAGTAATATCCAAGCAAAGCGGGTGAAGAAGCGTTTATATGAAAAGATAGTAGGCTTGTGACTATCTAAACATTAACAATGACACGGTTGTAGCGTTAAATGACCTTCATGCCCCCGAGGAAGAAAGCTTCTCCTTATGAAGAATCTTTCCTGAAATCGATTCTGGTTCAAGACCTAAGGCAATAGTTGCGCAGATATGGCTACGGGATTCCGGTCAACCAGATATATGGTAAGTATAGAAGGATCCTCCTTGAGTTGGTGAGCCTAATAAGGAAGGGCTCTAGAGCAGAGGACATGGCGCTTTCGAAGAAACAAACTTCCGATCGACTTTATAGCTCAAAAGTGGAATTACCGGCTCATACCAATACATTCTCATCTGGTCGATGAAGTGAGCCAAGAGAACGATGATAGGAAGGAAATAAGCGACGAGATCCGACTAAGACCACTGAGAAAAAGACCTCTGGGGATTGCCAGCCGTGGAGGAATATCCCGTCGTACCTCAACTATCGACCCGCCTGCTACCAATTCATCCGGTACGCGATAGAAGTTCTCATCGGTGAAGAACCGGCCTCTGGTACGTATCCAATACGAGCAAGCAATCAATGCCTCCCTGACCTAACGGAACGTAGCACCCCTTTTCGATTATCCATGGAGTATTCCGCCTAAACCTATCTTCCCGAATGAAAATAAGGTCATTTAATCCACTTAAAGCACGGGATGAATCCACGATGGCCTGTTACAACTCTTTTTATGCGGTCTTACAAACGAAGTGTAGTGAACTTCTATAAAGCATTCGGTTGTAGCGTTAACGAAATCAACAATGCGTCACTAGTAGTAAGTAGCCTGTATGGGTAAACTAACAACGACTTCTTGTCTCACTTTTTTCATTACCATTTAAAGAATAATGTGTAACCAGACCCATTTGATGACGGAAGTGACCAATTCCTATTAAAAAACACGGGAAAACGGATTTCGTGTCAAAAGAAGAACGAGTGAAAAGACCATTTCAAGCGGGAAAACAGACTTGAAGAACCTGTAGTGGTGGAATTCACTGAAGCAGTGGGCATGTTCTCTCAGGTCAACGATTACGTCAAAGAATCTCCCCCTCACGGGTTTTTTGTCATTGTAGCCCAAGTGTGAGTCATCAAGAGCCCACAGTGTCAAGCCGAGCGGAAATGCGGTACGACGTCAGCAACAAAGAATGGCCAATTTATCACTGCAGTGCTTCATGGAGTCAATTAGAGAGATGTCTTCGAGGGAGATGTGGAAATTGGAATTCTTTCTGGATTCGGTACTGGATGTAGTTCCTATTTGTGCTGCTTTGACACGCGACCTCACCTTCCGGGCGATGGTTCCACTGCTGGATAAACAACTCGGCAAAGTGGCTCTTAAATAAGCTGTGCCTGGCATCAACTGAATATGGATCTTCGATAAAGGGCTATGGACCTGGACCCTCCTACAGGAAGATGAAGTACGTAGTCCTACCCACCCACCAAGTGACCAAGCTCTCCTCCTCCTTGTGCAAGGCCCCTTAGGGCCTTTGACTTGCGATTGAATGAGTTGGTTTGCTAATTGGCAGCCTTTCTGCTTTCAGACAAGACTAAAAGCAAAAGCGTCGTTGCACCTTCCTCAACGGTTGAGGAAGATCGGAACAGGCTAAACAGGAGCATTGGAGAGGACTCAACCAACATTTATATCTAATGGATCAACTCGTGCTTATGTTATACCATTCTCAGTTACGAGTGCTTATGCGCCTCTCTTTTTAAAGCTAGGAAATAAAAATGAAATCCGGGTCAGTGATCACTATGCCTTCTTCTGCTTTGGTCATTCAACTAATCTCGTCTGGTCGGGCAAGTAATCGAGAACTCAGGAAGAGCCTTTTGATTCTGTGGAAACTACTCTGCCCTCGTCCATCGCCCCTGTAAGCCAGCCTGCTCTCGTTCGGTCTCTAGTAATTAGCTCCTCTCGTCACAGGTCACTGCTATAACTTCCGGCGCCCTTGATTGGTTTAAACATAAACCATTTCCTTTTGAACTCTATTGCATAACCTAAAAAAGCGAGGCATAGACAAGCTAGGCGACTACTCTTCTTTAAGAAAGGCTAGCAAACTTCCCACCAGTGAGCCTAGGAGCGAAAACGCAATCCTATCCGTAAAACAGAACCTTTTTCCCCCCCTTTCTTTTCTTTCAGAACCTTTCTTCATGATGTTTTCTACCTCGGGTAAAGCAACCTTTTGTCAGAAAGTTAGACGGTCTTATGAGTGAAACCCTCAGTAAAACGGACTTCTTTCGTAAAGAGTCTCTCTCTTTCTTCCCACTTCACTTCGTTCAGTGCCTTTGCTTCGCAACCTCCTGCTTGACCACTCAAAATTACAATCTTTACAATCCCCTTAGAGATTGAGGTCAAGAAAGTCTTGCCATTTCCTGTTTTATCCATCATTCCTTGTTTCATAAACAACTGTTCCTTCTCCAACTCACTCAGCCTCACTCTCATTCTTGAAATCTCCAGCTTCCGTTCTTGTGTCTTTAATGAAGCACATAATTATCTCGAGGGGACATGGCTGCACTTGGTATACCACTGCTTATTCTCTACGAGAGGAATCCATGTGAGCTTCCTGCATTCTTCAATCGGAGCTGCTCGAAATACAGAACTTGCACTGTCATCTGTACTGGGAGTCGCTCATTTTGTGCAGCGTGGTTGCATGCTTCTTGAGAGAGCTTTTGGCAGTCTATGAACCTGCCGAGCTTCTTGCATTCATTCTTGTTCAGTTAGCAATGAATGAACCTTCAAATATATACCAACCGCCCGCCCTGTAAAGCCCATCATCGATGACACGAGCATAATCAGGCAGTATTTCAATCATAGCAATGAACTTTTGTAAGCTCAGGTAAGGCTCAGGAGCAATTTCCGCAAAATATGTGTCAATAAGCCGTCCAACTTTCAACAATGAACCATGATTCGGAGAACCAGTGCCTTCAGATTCCACAATCTTCATTTTCTTCTCGCTGCAGAAAATTGACCGGTATTCGATGAACAGTATCAACATCATATAATGAACCGCCAGCTTGGATTGATGGTATAAGGAGATCGTCAAGTGAAACCATTTCCAGCCGAAAAGGAATCCCCCTTTCAATCTCAAGCCTGCAGGCGACTGTAGCATTCACCACGATTGCCATCCTGAGCATCCCAAACCTCTGTGGAACCGAACAACTTTTCTCCGTTGGCATTAAGCTTATAAGGGTTTCCACTTCGCTGTGCTCAAATTCGATTTATGCCATGCCATGCACATTTTCCACCTGATAAAAATGCATGAAAGATGCAACAATGCTATCCGGTCGAACACCGAGTCTTGCCGTGGCACAAATAACCCTTTGATAATATTCTATCCTGAGAGAGCTTCAACCCACACAACCACTCTTAAGCTCTGAAGATTCACCATCACAATTTCACCCTTCCTTTTTTGGCTCGCTGGCGCTGCAGATACCTTTTGCTTTCTTTCAGAACCATCGGTGTCGTGTCTGACTTCGCTTGGAGTTCTAGTTACTTCGCTTCGGTGCCAAAAGCCAAATCATCGTCCGCATCTACTCAATCCGCTATCCCCTTTCTCTTTCTGCAAGAAATCGTCCTGTCCGCATGCGTCCTCAAAATAACGTATTCGTGGGATTCTCTTCCTAACAGCTTATTCTATTACGAATTCCTACTCACTCGCTCGCCTTCGGGTGAGTGAAGAGTTCGTCGCTTCCCGAAGAGAGGGTCTTCATTAAAGCAGTAATCATCGAAGGAGGTAAAAAGTCTTTGGGTCCAAGAAAGCAAGCCGGGAAGGCATAGAGTCGACGCGAAATCCCGGCGAATCAAAAGTACAGGCGGAAGGCCAAGAGCCTAGTCGTGCAAAGATCCAAGCAGCGTATTCTCATTCAGGTGCGAAAACAGCTTCTTCTCGACGCAGGAGATTCGTGAACAAGCCCATCTAAGAGCCTAGCAGTAGCTGCCTTTATTGCGACAGAGAGAGCTTCCAACAAGGAAGGCTCAATAATCCCACCTCGTGCCGGAACGTCATCAGTCCCAGAGCCTATTTGATGTGTCCTCTTCAACCTCGTACAACAACTATGGCAGCCAAGAGCGCTGCTTATTCCCCTTCATGTCTTAAATCTTTGAGTTTGCATCCGCTGTTGATCGATTAGTTCCTGTTGAGGGATAATTAGTAACATCCACTGAAGAGCAGCCGGCATAATCTGATCTAGGACTAGGACCTGCGTGTGCATTTAGTAGAATATTTCCTAGCGCTTTTTTCGGATCTCTAGAAACATACAGATTTTAGGATCTTCTATATCATATAGGTTGAACCTAGTCGGAGACTTAGCCTGATATTGCCAACCACTTCAGCCCGGAAGAGATGCTCATGTAACTCATTCACAGGGACAAGGAAAGCTGTTCTATGGCCACTCGGCGCTTCCGGGGAATGCTTTTAATGGTTTGGGGCGAATAAATATGTGTTTTCGTAGGAGAGTTCATCTGGTTCAGGATTTGGCCATAACATCTGAGAATGTGTATACCGTCGGGAGTACATGACCGCGGAACCGCCCAATTCTTTTTCTTTTATCAAAACTATATTCGCATGGCTTAGAATCGACTCTACTTACCAATAGGGATATTCCGATGGGACCGAGGAATAGGAGTTCTCTCCTTTAGGGAGGATTGAGAAAGTACACCTCCCGGAGCTATTTGATCAAGTGCCGAAAGCTGTTCGTGTTGCGGAACGAAGACAAATCGCCTTGGAGTGAATTCCTGCCTCCCTAAGCTCATGATGAAAGTCATTATCATTCTGCTTTCGGTTACTAGACCCCAATAAACCTTCCCCGCCCTACCATGTGGAAACAAAATCTCAGCTTGCACTAGTCATCGATTGCTCTTCAGAGGAAAGTTATGGAACTAGGTCGAATACTCTTCTGTCAGGCTTCCTAATGTATGTGCCAAAGTACTGCTATATATATTAAAAGTCGTTCTCCACTCATCCTTTCTTCCATTTCTTCATGACCTTGAAAATCTCCTTCACCTGCCACTGACTCCTCCGGGTCATAGTTGCTCGGGTCCGGTATGAATATGAGAGAAAAGTATCCTATACGTTTCGCTTCATCAGAAGCTGTCACTGAATAGTCTGATGCCGAAAATCGGCTTTTCCTGAATCTTTCCATTTTGGGGTTCACGAGTGATCAATCAATAGTAGAGTAGTTGGCGAACGGTCTTTTAATGACTTCTGGGCACAAGTGCCATTCTCGTCGTCTACTCTTAGCTGGGAGAACTGAGAGCCTTTCCCCAGGGCTTCAAAAAAGAACATTTGACAGTGGGAATCTTATTCAAAAAACATCAAATAACGAAAATCTAATCGCATGTCCTAACTCTAACTTATCTAAACAAAAGTCGGTAACATAGGCTTCAGTGGATTTATTACCCGGGAATCATCGGTATAATTTCAAGTCGAAAATCAGGCAGCAAGGGAACGAAGCTGTAAAGCTAAGACAGGTCAAGCGCCCTCCATTCGATGCATTTGTGAAGAATTAAAAAGGGAAAGAAAGACCAGCCACAGAAAGACAAAAGAGACAAGAAAAGTGCCATACTCTGTATGGAAAGAAAGAAGCTGACTATTTGTAAAGTGCGGGAACATCCGACAGAGCGAGCTCAAAATTGGTATTTCCGGCCGTTTAGGAGTCGGAGTTTCAGACTCGGCAAAGGCATCAGCCTAGCTAGGAACTTAAGTAGAAGAGTGAACCCCGAAAGAGTAAGGTAAGGGCTAGATCCTATCAGAGTTTGACCGAATAGCGGACTTATCTTCAAAGCTTGAAGTGAAGGCCGGAGAATTTTCGACATCGGAAGCTAATTAGCGCGTAGGCAGCGCTGCGCCGTCTCTTGTACCGTTTTATATAGAGAATTTGAGTTAAGACTAATCCAAAAAGGAAGTAACCAATCGACCAGACCAATCTTTCTGTGGAGGCGGCGAAGGGGCCACATTCGCATAAGAGCTATGCAGAGAAGGTTTAAGAGGAGATGCCTATCCGCCAAGGATGCTTTGTGCGGATAAGACAAGGCTTATGATATGAAAGAACCTAACAGCCCTTTGGCCTATATTTGACGTTCTCCTGCTACGTTCAATAACATTGATAGGTCATAAGTCCTTAGCGGGGGAATACCTTCTTTTAGGAAAGAATGCCAAGCAAGTTATGAAAGAAAGAAAGTAATAAAAGAGAGACCTGTGGAGATAGGAATCTTGCCTTTTCCAATGCTACAAAAGCCATAGCTTTTTTCATTTTATCACAAGCTGATGAGATCGAGTAGAGAGCAACGAAACGAAAGAAGTCGACCCGCCTTTAATCTTGGTGTATAGCCTAGTGAGATCCAAGCACGGTAATTGAACGAGAAGCTCCAACTGGGTGGGGCAAGTTTGAATGAATCCTGAAGAGTGAACAACTGGAATTTTGTAAGCCTTTCCCGAGCGCTCGTCCTTTACACTTAGAAACAGGGTCATACAGAGACGAGGTGGCATATATAGAAAGGATCCGCGGGATCCACTTACATGATCGAACGAGAACGAAGATCCTCATGCCTCAACTCTCAGCTTCTATTCACTCGCTTCTATTCAATAGTGGGAAAGGCCAGAGGGTTGAGAATTGCTTTCTCCCGGCTTTCCGGCGACGCCCCGGCACCTCACCTTGACCTACTCCTCTGAGTCGGGGAGGTAAGTGACCTAGTTTCTTTCGGTCCGATAAGCATTTTTTCTCATATCCATTCCTTCCCGCGAGAATCTTTCATAGAACGTACGATACCGGTCGAGTGACTATTCAAATTCTTTCTTCGGGTTCACCGTGATCTGTTGAATGAAGGTAGCGATTAGAGCATCCAAGGAAATACTTAGTTGACATGACTAATACGAAAGCGGAGCTTCCCTTGTTTGTTGTGATGCTTTGACCATTCCAATAGTTACACCTAGCGATGGATCGAGGTTTCTGATCGGCGCGCACCCCAGCCGTACAGCCTGAGATTCTGGGACCAGACGAGACTCTATTAGATTTCCAGGCCCCTCGAATCGAACTGTAAAGCCGGTCGCTTGGTAACTAAGATCTTTTGGCTGCCCGATCACTATACTAGATGTTTTTACCGATATAATGAATAGGAACGGGGATGAGACTTGATTGCTCTGGTTGTGCGTCCCGTTTGACCGCATGAGGGATCCCTTGGTTGTTTGCCGGCTCCGGAAAGGAACTGCCGGTTGTTTGTTAACCCCTCTCTTTACTGGGTGGGTACTTTGGTCTTTTCGTATTGGGACGGTTTTCACTCAGCGGGCTTTTTCTCGGAAAGCGAAGCCCAGACCGATATTAAGAATGGTAACTCGTAGAAGTTATCCCATAACTATATACTTAATCCATGACTTCCACTGGTATTATTCTTTTTTTTGACAAAAGCTCCAACAAACTTATTGAATTCCAATAGGACTTCTCCTTCTCTTTCTCGGAAGATTAGCAACATGGATGACTCCGGAACCACTCACCAGTAGGAGGAACCAACAACTGTTCCTGGTAGCTGCAGTTTGTAGTTCCCCACTTGAGGAAAGAAGCTACCAGACCAACTTTGCTCTACTGACCAGAGACTCTACTAGTACTAAAGGAATCATCCACGTATTAAAGAAGCGACCAGTCTTTTTCACTTATACCATACCTCGTTATGCTTGGCCTGGGCTCATGATTTGCTTTTGCTCGAGTTCATCAACTACAAGACAAGGAACTCACGATTGACTAGCGGCGGGAGTGTACCAAGAGTTGATGGATACCCCTCTCCTCATTCGTTTAGGGCGAGGCCCGGCCTCGTTTTTTTTTGCTCTCTCTTGCTTGCTCCCGTGCTGCTTACTTGGCTTACTTCTTCTCCTCTTTGTCCCATGCGGACTACTGCTTTCATGTACATCTTCTTCTCTCCCCGGCCCTCCTAACGTCAGGAATAGCGATCCGGGAATGCAATTATCTAGCGACTAAAGCAAGTTACTAAAGAAAAGGGCTCTATTCCAGTTATGTAAGGAATAGCGGGCAGGATGATAGCAACAAGCAGATTCGACTTCTTGTTACAGGTCTGATGTCCTCTTTTACTAGCTACTAAAATAGCCTGACTCCACTTCTAATATAGTTAGTGAGCGCTTACAGTCCGAGAAATGTGGTTATTCCGAGAGCAAGTTATTGGTGGGATCTGAGTGTGCTGATTACAGACAATTTCTCGTCTATGGCAGTCTGAAAAGTCAGGTTCTTACGGGAACACCGTCGAGGTTTAATATCCAAAGTCGCTAGTTTAGTTGAAGGCTTTATTTAAACTGCTGCTCTGAAAAAAAGAGCAAATTGAGACAGCCTAGCCCAGATAAAAGATCTTTCTCCAGGAAACCAACGGATAGGTTTCATTTTGAGTCAAAATTAGGGATGAAGTGGTTTTCTTGCCTCTTCCTTCAAACTATACTTACACCTCAGCAGCCGTTAATAGCAAACCCAACCTGGTGGATTGGGATACTATGAGGACCCCTTTAGCTTAAAAAAGCTAGAGGGCCTATCGAAGTGGGTCCTTGCGCACCAAAGACAATGATGGATGGTACCAGGTTTCGCTACACTTGACTTTTACGAATCCAGGCGCGTCCGGTAGAATTGGTAAGATCCACTTAAAGGAACAAGGTCGAAATGACCCCTAGCCAGGATGGTAGCCGACTGTAAGCACAAGACGGGATTGATTGGAGATATCCCAAGTTCCCAGCTATACTTGTGGATCTTCGGTTTACAGAGAAAAAAACGAGGAGAGAGAGGGTCCCCAGACAATTGTCGTCAGGTTGGAACCCACACCTAGAAAGTTTCCGTTTCCTATAGCTGGTTGACAGGCTAAAAACGTTCTTCACTATTCTTCCAGGAAGATATGAAACACAAGGACGGATCACTGTAATGACTGCCTCTGTCCGCTCGTTGAAAAGTATGCTCGGTTGCAGGCTTCAGTGACGATAAAGGATCCGGCATATGCAATCTTCAGAGGATAGACGTGTCGGACATTAGGATTCCGGAGGGATCCAATGAACGGAAACTTATCCCGGCTTAAGAGTATACTTAGTAAAGCTGCATCTAACCTCTTCCGGTGGGCCTGCCAACACGCCGCAAGCTTCGTCAAGAACTACAGGGTATCTTTTATATGCAGACGGTTAGAATAGGGGGTGTAAGGAGTGCCTGATGACCGAGAAGCGTCCGGCAAAAAAGCAGAGCAGACATAACAAACAGTAAAGAGAAAAGCAAATTGAGATTTTCAGGAAGGACCTCCCTTGATTCTTGGGTTTAGTCACCGCCCTAAGTATAAGTTCATTTGAGGTAAAGATCGGCGGGGCTAAGGATGCTTACGGGTTGCGTGGTTGGGCCTACGAAGTAAAAAAAAAAAAAGTTAGTGATTTTAAAATTATATATTTAAAGTGGCCTGGTTCGGGTGGCTTCGGTCAGGGGGGAAAGGGGTGAGTAGAGGCAACTAATCTGAGATGCCGCTGCTAGCAACCTCTTTATTCATTGGGTAAGAGCGATCCAAGCCATATGCTGTTTCGCTTGAAAGGACAAGCAAGCCTGATGCGACACTGGTCTTAGAAGTGGAACATGCCCTATAGCAAGCAACCTGCACAACAACCTCTCATTATCCCTTCACCTCCCGTCTACAATCTTGATTGAGTCCCTTGGAATTAAAAAGATACGGGGAGTCGCCACCTAATAAAATAACTCTCTCATAATTGCGTAGATAGTCAGTGTGGCTATCTAAAGTCAGAGAGAGGATCGAGAAACCATCGCCCAAAGGTGCTCATTGAGCCGGTCACCGGTGGCTAAGAAACTCGTCTCGCTATTGAAGCCGTAAAAAGCGACTTGGATAAGCTTTATCTAAAAAGATATAGAATGTGATCCAAGGAAGTCGAAAATCAATTGATAGAAATCAAAATATGGAAGGTGTAATTGCATCCGTTCCTATCCGCATTGTCATCAGATCCGTTCCTATTCATCAAAGGACAACAGCGGAGGAGTGGTATCCCAACGGCTGACAAGAAAGCACCCCAACTCACTGTTCACAATCCATATGGATATAGAAAGTGTGCAGTGAGGGATCTTTATAGGTAGTCAGTCTTTACTTAACTCAGAAAAAGGCTTGACTTAGCTCAAGCAATGCCCAATGTGAGATTCCCATGTCTTTCTTGGTTGGACCAACCCAACCGGCGATTTCTTACAAGTCTTTCTTCTTTCTTTTTTAGAGCAAGAAGCGGAACTACAAGTTCTGAAATAAATTGAAAGTGTTTCTGACGATTACGCCCAACAGCCCACTTGAGCAATTTGCCATTCTCCCATTTATTCCTATTAATATCGGAAACTTGTATTTCTCATTCACAAATCCTTCCTTGTTTATGCTGCTCACTCTCAGTTTGGTCCTACTTCTGCTTTATTTTGTTACTAAAAACGGAGGAGGAAAGTCAGTACCAAATGCATGGCAATCGTCGGTAGAGCTTATTTATGATTTTGTGCTGAACCTCGTAAACGAACAAATAGGTGGCCTTTCCGGAAATGTTAAACAAAAGTTTTTCCCTCGCATCTCGGTCACTTTTACTTTTTCGTTATTTCGTAATCCCCAGGGTATGATACCGTATAGCTTCACAGTTACAAGTCATTTTCTCATTACTTTGGGTCTCTCATTTTCGATTTTTATTGGCATTACTATAGTGGGATTTCAAAGAAATGGGCTTCATTTTTTAAGCATCTCATTACCCGCAGGAGTCCCACTGCCGTTAGCACCTTTTTTAGTACTCCTTGAGCTAATTCCTCATTGTTTTCGCGCATTAAGCTCAGGAATACGTTTATTTGCTAATATGATGGCCGGTCATAGTTCAGTAAAGATTATAAGTGGGTTCGCTTGGACTATGCTATGTATGAATGATCTTTTATTTTTTATAGGAGATCCTGGTCCTTTATTTATAGTTCTTGCATTAACCGGTCCGGAATTAGGTGTAGCTATATCACAAGCTCATGTTTCTACGATCTCAATTTGTATTTACTTGAATGATGCTACAAATCTCCATCAAAGTGGTTATTTATTTATAATTGAACAAAAGGGAGGCCGAAAGTCGGTCTAGAGCCTTACATGGGCTGTTTCTTTTTTTTAGAATACCGTCTCTCCAAACTCGCATAGAAGCCCTCTTCGCACCCTGATCCAGACCCAGCTACTAGAGCATGCTCGGACACCTACACCGGGCCATTCCATTGCGTTGCGAGCTCGGTTAGGGAGTTCCTCACTTCGTGGCATCGCTGTCTGAAACTTCTCCTTTTCGCGAGTGGGCGGAGACCGCTTTTGTTGTGGCATATAGAGAAACAATAGACGGAATTCAATTCATCCTTCTAACCGCCACGCCAGAGAAAGAGCTTAGTAAATGGGGAGATCTCGAAAGGTTCCTTCGTACTGGGTGTTACCTTAAGTGGACTTCTAGCCAGCCTAAAGAGAATGGCCAGAGCAGAGCGAAGAAGAGCCCGGAGGAAGGGGCGGGTTTAGTTGTATTATAATAGCCGTAGGAACAAACCTTACTGGTGGTGAATGTTCATCCTTTTCTTATAAAATTCATGGGATTGATTCTACCTTCGGTTCATCTGGTTCCGCCTCGATGTGAGAATAGCATAGGAACTGGAAGTACGCTTCGCCACCTCGACCCGCGTTGATCGGCTGGGGCGAAAAGGCTTGCCCGCTCCCCCACCACCATATCACCAATAAAGCTGTGCGACCTATCTGGAACCCAACTACAACGGGCCTTTCTCTTCTCGCCTTGCAGCTTTGGAAGTCTACTCTACTATAATGTGTAGTGCTTAAATGGGCTAACTATTCCATTACTTGGAAGTGAGCATAACCAAGGGCATTTTGTGACTCGCCTATGAAAAGCCAATATGAAACCGGACCACGCGTGCTTTTTTCCCTTCTCGTCTCAAAATGGCTCGTACAAACAAATGGACCTTACCTTATAATCAGTGTATGCCTTGGTTAGAGACCTTCCCCCGGATGCGGGCACAGGCAGGTTCTAGCAGCAGCTTCTGCGGAGTCAGAATCTGAACTTATAGCGCTTTCGTTTCGAGGAGTGAAAAGGGGCCACGATCGAAGTGAGCGCCTGCCTGTAAGAGGCATTGATCATGGATGGGCTTATCTGTGGGCTTGCTTGGGTCAAGGGAGACTGAATCTTCTGCTTTTGTATACCAGTCTTATATATATGAGGCAAAATCTCACTTAGGTAGCACACACACTGAGACTGTCACTAATAAAGTGTTATGAGCTCTAAATGATGCCCATGTAGCGGACTAGGACACAAGCCCAAGCGGTTATTAGCACAAGCCTGACCCCCGTCTTCACGCCCTTCCTTGACGTTGTTCTTACGCCCTCCCGGATGAATTGATTGACCAGAAAGAGGCGCAATAGTAGTTAGTCGTCTCGACTGTGGGCTTATTTATATATAAGAAGGTTCAGACGGAGGTCATGTGTTCACGTACTCAAGCTCTAATTAGTCTTCAAACTACAGCCATTGCGTCTGGGCGGGCGTCGGTATGGGAGGATTGTACCGCTAAGGAAGGCTACTATGTCTCTCGACCTCGCACAATAATGGTGTCATTTGTTAGTAGGTAGGATGAATCACAAAGCAAACTACACATGTCCAAAAGTGCGGACTGCTACAAAAACTCGCAACCAAGCAGCATGGGCGAGGGAGGGGATAAATCCGGAGGAGAGGGGGTGACCTGTAATGTCAAGACGTAGAAAGTGTCAACCGTTACACTAAACAAGGAAATCCCGTGCTTGATAGGCGGTCGGAAGAGGCAACAAACAAGGTAGGACTCAACAGTTCAATATTCATAAACTACCCGCTCCACCACCTACTTATGAATAATGGCATATGGGAGCCGAGTAAGCACAAGTCTCGTTTTTCTCGTATCGTATAGATAGAAAGGGCTCATCAATAAGGTCCGCTAGTCTCTCATTCATACAGGTTTGTTACGCCCAGCAGGCTACGTTCTCAGAGGTGCGTGATTTTATCCGAAATGAACAACGCGCAACCTGTTTCCGCTGTTCCCTGTTGTTTGACCAGCTGTCCAAGACAAAGTGTCCGTTGTTGGACGTTCAGGCTCAGCTGAGACCTCTGATCTCATATTAACACTCAATCCCTCAGCGTTTAGCCTATTGAGAACTATGCCCTCGGCTAGAGGAGTCGTTATAATCGCTTAGTTGCCTTATTATTATTATATGAAAACCCAGTCTTGTTGTCCTCGAATCAGTTTAGAACAATTTGAGGGCTTATTCTATTCACCGAGCGGAAGCTGCAATTCCACCAGCAGCGCCAGTCGCGGTTGACCCATCATCATCTCGCGTCGCGTCCCTCTCGGGAGGCCGAAGCATACCTTATACTAGTGGAGGGGCCCCCTGTTGCCAAAGCAAGCAGTCCCGCAGAGGTTGAGGTATGGGACGCAGAAGCATAGGGAGTGATAGCAGCAATTGCTCCTGATCTTTTTCAAAGCTACAACTAACCTCACGAAGATCAGTAAAAGATTCGAATTCCGCGGCTCTACTTTCTATAAAATGACTTTTGCTTGATCCAACATCAGGATGACCCGACAGGCCGAGCACGTCAACAACTTAATCACGACTTTGTGACCGGGGAAACAAGAGCTAGACTTCAGCAAAGGTCCCAATATCAATATAATATGAATTTCTTGGAATTGAGTCTTCTTTACTGCGAGATGCCCGGCAAACAAATATAATAAGGGTCGGTCGGTTCAGCATCTCAAGTGGTTGCTTCTTTCCGATGTCCATGTGCGGTTGGATCGGTCGAGACACTTGAATCTTAACTAGCTCCGTTTGCGTTGGATCAGCCTACTTCATGCACGAGCGGAAGACCTTCCCTGCCTACCTAATAGGAACTAAAGGTACTGCGAAACCAGTCTACCTACCCGCTTGAAGATCCTGCAAGAACGGAGTGAACAAAATAGCTTGACTGCCCGGAGTTATGATCTTTACACCTTCATTTGTGGGATCAGATCAGATGCAGATGATGGGTCTAGAAGAGGGGCAAGCACGACTCTCTAAGGCATGGCGCCAAGCAAGACCCATAAAACCGATACAAAAATATATATCGAATAAATATCCGAAGCGGACCTCGTCAATACGTGTTACACAAACGACGCATCGAACGAACAAGTAAGCGAATAGGGACCGGGTTCCTCGCGCAGCAAGCTGGCGAATCTAATAACTTTGATTCCTCATTCGATCAGTTGCGCTAACCCCGATTCCCCTCTTTCCTTTCCCTGGTTCGTTAAACAGAGTAGGGGCTCGCTCGAAGAGGAAACGAGTTCTCGTTCTGATCTGCACCGGGGGTTGCTTCGGTCAGTTACAGGGGTGGTCAGTAGGTAGTTCCGATTCTAGCTCCGAGAAGCGAACTTCAATCACAAAGATTTCACTACACTACTTATTACGTCAAACATTCCTCTTTCTACTTCTGACTCTCGCGCGGATAGAGATGGAGGTCGGGATTCCCCATCAATTTTTCTTTCAATTCCTTCCGGGCGTACTATCATGATTCCAGGGGCTTCTTCCTCTCATTATTCCAATTCTCCTCCAGGGCCCTCTCATTACCGATCCAGAAGGATACTCAAGTAGGTCACTAACAGATGAGCTATCGGTGTAGATGTAATAACGGTACAATGGCTGTCTAGGAAGCTTGTTACAATGTCCTCGCGCCTCATAAAAAGGGCGCGACTCTGGCAGCAGGGTATACCGCCCCCGGCTCTGGACACACGGGCTCAACGTTCTATGAAGGACTGAACGCAAGTAAGAATACTTTTTTAAGTTGTTTCTCATCGCCTTAGGCATAAAGCCAATTCCATCTCTATCTGGCCACTCCGTGACTCCAAGACCAGAGACAAAAGGAATCATGTCTATTTCAGTTAAGGGGCCTGTTAAGTCATCAAGTAAATGCTCTTTCCGGGCCTAGCAACATCTTCGAATCGGTTGTAATCAACCAATTCAGAATGCCTTTTATGAAAGGTACTATTTGAAGAGCAGCTCCATGAACTTAGCGCTAGCTGCAGTACTATTATATTAGAGACCGAAATCGCTACATCAAAAAAATAGGTATAGCCAAACAGAAGGTTCTTTTCTTGGCTTTCTTGCCCTATCGGTCAGATCAGGTGAAAGCAAGCAAATAAACGATAGGTAAACTTATTCAACGGCCGCTTGCGCACCAAGACTAAAGGAGGGTTCCGGATAGCCATCATAAGACCGCTTACCTTATATTCCGCTACCAAAGAAAAAGGCTTCCTTTCGCAATCGAACCTCTAGAAGCAAGGTTGCGAAGCCGGGGTATTATGTATCAGCTGAAAACGAAGTGGATGACTCTCTTTTAGTTGACTTTGGAATTTGACCAGTCTACATCGTCCGCCCCGAAAACTAAGTAGCTCACTAGTGCCAGCCAAAGGCTTCTTTTTGACCTTTCTTGCGGATGTCCTAATCAGTTTCTCTGAGGCTCTCAAGCTGAGATAAAGTGTTTGGATGATTTTTGCATGGTTTCAGGGCGCTTTGAGAAATCGAATATCTTATGTTCTCCTAATATCGATAGGCAAGTTGCTTATTTCTGTGTGCTCTAGGCTTGACAAGCTAAACAGAAAAACTTTTTTTGGAGGAAGATCCATCTTGCTAATTAGGATTTGGTGTGTAGACCAAAAGGTATGGGCGCCGGAGTTTCCTCTCGTTGAGATTTTGGCAATCTCGTGCGGGTTGAAACAAGCATTAGATATGGGCCTTTCTTCTCTGATGCTGGAGTCAGACGCGACGCTCAGGCGGTTGTCTTTGCATTGAATGAAGAGGAGAGAAGCGCGCAAACAGTGTCGGACGTTACTTAGGCAATGCCGACCGGCACTTCAACCGCAGCAAATTCTTTTTTAAATTCTCAATGTTGCCTCAATAAAGCAGCTAGGCCGTTTTCCTATCTCTAAAGGGGCTTACCCATAAAGGGGGCTTTACCCTGACACAAGTAGTCTCCGCGGCTATACTATATCAAATAGCCTATAGCGCTACTGTACTTGTTTTTTTTTGTCTGGTTCTTTGCTAGCCAGACACCTGTCAACCAACCATCCTGCAACTATAAGTTCTTTCGCAAGCCAAGCCAATATCCCTTGATCCGCCCGAGGAGAATCCGAGTGAAAGCAGCAACCAGCGGCGTGTGTCAGCAAACAACTCTAAGCTGAACTGATTACAGATAGGTAGTGCATTCTCTGAGGTGAGTGAAGTGCCCTACTTCTATCTTACGGGTAGTGGTAGTGTAGCTGGGCTATTGATCCTGGTGAAGGAGCCCTATCAATCAAGTAAAGGCGGGTGATAGAATAGCAAGCAGGGTAACTTACGCAAGCAAAGGAAAAGACCCTTCCGACGACGCAGCAGCCAACCACCTATTCGAGCCTGCAAAAATCTATGTGAACAACTAGGGGCCCGCGATTACTAAGGATCGATTGCTAAGAGCACTTTTAGATCAGCTAGCTTCTTATACTTTTTATTATTATTCCTAAGCTCTTCTAAGAGAGTGGATCTCCTGAGTCTTCTTCTTAAGTACTTCCCGCTTGTGGCAATGTCAGTGTTTGCGGTTTCCTTTTTTAGTGGGCCAAATGAAGAAAGAGGTCCGGTCGAGCTTCTTTCTCCTGCAGGCCAGAATTTATAGTTCTCTAGTGGAGGCGAGCCAGAGCCAGTGACAGTGCCGGGGGAATATAAAGATTTTGAGTCCCTTTTTTTGAATTCCCTTTAGTAAGCGCCCTCTTATAAGCGAGTATGAAGTAAGCCCTGAACCTGAAGTGCTCTTTCTTCCTTGGTAGGTCAGCCGTTGACGAGACGGCAATTTTTTTTTTTTTTCAAGCCTTTCAAGCTGTAATAATTTACCCAGGCAAGGAGTAATTCAATTGAAATCCATTTTCTTTCTAGTAAGCTAGGGCTTAGTAAGCAAATCAAAGGAGTCGTCAAGCTGGGGCAAGTCAAGTTAGTTTTTAGCAATATCGATTAAGCCTATGTGTTTAAGAAGTCCCTAATCTATTCTATCAGTACTACTAGCGAGCTAACATGCTAACAGTAGTTAAAAACGGGTCTTTATTAAGCTCCCCTTTTTACCTAGCATAATGACTAAATAACTAACAGGCTTAGAAGACTAGCAGTTCTACTAATAGGATAAGAGTGAGTTGGCAAAGGCATTCCTTCCCTTGATCTGACAGTGCTAAGTAAGAAGGGCCTAAAGAGCATTACCAGTAATCCGAGGCAAGAAGAGAGCTAGCTTGTATAAGAGTCATAAGAGGACTAAGAATAAGAAAGGTCCAACTCGTACTAAGACTATCGGTACTACTCTTCCTAAATTCCTAACGTGGAAAAGGTGTCTACTATGTTTACCGTTTCTAACAGAAAGACCATCTCTCCCCTTAGTCTAAATAGCTAGATAATCTCCCGGCAAGCTAGTTCTTTAGCAAAATAAGTAGTCTTTCAAGCGATAAGAGGGATAGGTCAAAGGTAAAGGACCTAAGCGATTTTATTTGAGATTTTAAGCCAGTTCAATTCCTTTTCCCATTGATCCTCTTGCAGAAGAAAAGCGAAACCCATCTAGCTCTAGTAGTAAGCGCATCGAGTGAGCGAGCAAAGCCAATTGGAGTTCTAAGCTAAGCCCCTTATTTCAATGTCATGCCAGCCGAGCCAGTAGACGTCTTAAGGTAAGCTCTTCCTGTTGCAGTGTCTGTTGTAGTTTCTGGGAGTTATGTTCCAGCCTTTACAATTGCAATTGCTAGACCAGAAAGTGCTTTGCCCACTATTTACATTATAGGAAAATTGGATAGTGCTCTTGCCCCTAGTCCTATTGTGGGAGTAGGAGTCTTTCCTCTGGCCGTTGAGAGTTCAGCCATTGGAGTGCTTCGTAGGCAGTGCTTTCTCTTAGTTTGAAGGCTCTAGAGCAAGAAAAGAGGTAGGCAAGCATATCTTATTTAAAAAGGCTAGTTTTCAAGCTCTTAGATTTCTTATTTATTTCGGCAATGAATGAAGTAAGTAAGCAAATGATAGAGCTTAGTCTCTCTTTACTTTGATTAGCCCCTACTAGCGTAGTATGAGTTCTACGTTAGTAAACGAAGAATTGGGTGATATAAAATCCTCTTTTTTTTTTTCGATTTAAGGGCAGTGAAGCAGTGGTAGATCACAGTGAAGCAGCGGCAATCGCCGAAATGGATTCGTAATGGTTGATTGATGAACCTCATAAAAGAACCGTTTTGCACGATTCTTCGACTCCCATCTGAAACCATTAGATTCCGAACGTGTTGGAAATAAAAGAATAAAAACCCTTACTAGCATGAAAGCGTGAGTCAGCTTCCCGGTAGGTCGTGCTATGACACCGGCACCAACAGTAGATGAACGTAGTCAAATACTTTTTTACTATCCTTCTGATTAATCTCATTCATGTTGGAATAACCTTTGGAAGATGCTTCCAAGGGCAGTTAGCCTAGATAGAAAACTACACCGGGGGACTATACCACATAAAAACGAAGGGGTTCCGACTCCCACTCGGGTTCCATCAGCAGATTAAGTTAGGTTGAGACCTCCATCGATTTTAGTTTTCATACGGCTTTCAGGCACAGCAAGATCTGAGTGAGCTGCATCTGGTTAATCGCCTAAGTAAGTAGTATCTAACTCCGAAGGGGAAAGCCCTAATTGTTCCGATCTATAACCACTGGAGGCCTATGATCGAGCGACTTCTGCTCCTACACCTTCTTCAATTGAGCTGTCATAGAATAGTTCTTTCTCGACGAAATGGAAATAGGGTCTACCGGGAAGCTGGTTTAGGATGTCTTTGCATTCCAACCACTATCGAGTCGAGTAAGAAAACAGCATGCTAAGAGCCGTGAGTGGCTTACTAGACTCCTTTCGAGGGTTGACCGCCTAAGCTTTGAAATAGAGCTTCTCGCACATGCCTCGACGTCGTCCTTTTGCATCCATCTAATCGTCCAGCTACAGATTTGAATGCAAAGAGTAAGGCGCAGCGGTAGAAAAAAGGCACTTTATGAGGGCGAGCAAGTCATGAGATCAGCATTATAACGGTCGTTTATGCGTCACTTCGAGTCTCAACAGGCTCGCTCGTAACGGTTCCAATGTTAGGATTTGGGCGCTCTAGCCAAAACGAATCCGATTTCGGCTATTACCTTCTCAATAGCTCGTACCCCTGTTTCCCACTTCGCTGCTTCTATTTCATAGCCTTTGGTGCCTTCCACGTCTCGGTGAAGAGATAGAAACGACTTTCTTTCAACTTTGGTGCCTTTAGCCAAACCAGCTGCAGAAGCTGTAGAATCTCTGGGACACCTCTCCTTCCCGGGAAGAATGGCATAATTTCTTTAACGACCTTTTTCAGAGCTTCCGCTCAACTCATGCTTCTTCATGAATACTTTTTACCTTCGCTTGACAACAACTATAAGCTGTAAGCCACGGTTAAATACTGAGGCTTTTCACTCAAGAGTTCTTGCCAGTAGTACGATAAGGAAGATTAGAATCGAACTGGCATATGGGGGCAAATTAGCCCTCTCTCCCGCCAAGAGGAGTCGCTTTGGTTAGGTTGGAAAAGCCTTCCCTTCCTACATCTGAGGGTCCGCAGGGGGGACCGTAAAGAGGGATCCACTAAGGGTTGATTTTGCCCTTAGTAGATCGTGACGGGGTTCATCGTCCTCCTTATTCGAGTTCTACTAAATCAATGGGCCCCTAGGGGAGCACCCCGAATTGAGTGGTAGACTCACTTAGCACCATTACTACGATAATGGAACCTAGCAAGACTGCCAGCGCCGCAGCCCCGCCCCGATTAGTAGCAGCCGCTTCACCTATCTCTTTTTTTATGGTTGAAAGAATCTCCCCCTAAAGGTAAAGTCGCGTCGCTAATCTGAAGCTGCTCAACGGCAACAAATTTTTCACTACACTGGGATTGATGGCTGTCCAGGGAAAGTAAAAAACCGACTGTGGAACCTCGGCCCACCATGCAGTAAAGCCTATAAGTAGGCAAATAAAAAGTACAAACCTTATGTCTCTGAGGTAGGAGTAGATAATAGCTTCAGAGAGGGAGAAGCTCTTTATCCTAGAAGAATGGACGGAATGTCTTTCATAAGGAATCGCAGGAATATGCGACGATTTTTTCCAGGAAATCCCCAACGCAAACTATGCCCTCTTTTATATCGAATCGATCATAACCACTACCTACATTCCACGAAATTGTGCACCACAAGTAGGAGCTAATAAAAAGACCTGCGATCCCATAGAAAGACATCACGATCCCTTGTGGAAAAAAAAATGATTTTCTCAAGACCCCGCGTTCTTTGATCAATCTGGTAAAATCTAAAGAGTGGTGAAGTGCTTGGCTGAGGACCAACTTGATTGATTTTTGAGTGCAGAAATTCACAAGCTGCGGATCCATCTACACTACAAAGAAACACCAGCAAGAATTGCATTGCCTAATGCTTCCCGACCCGGCTCATTCTATCACTGAAACTATCTATGCGGGGATGCATTAACATCTTATTCCTTTGTTAAGCAGACAAAAAGAGTTGTAACAAGTGCCAGTTCGCCTCATCGACTTGTTGCTGAGAAGTGAAAGACATTCACATTGAGGTCTCGCATGGGAGTTGATCTTCAGCCCCCTGTCTATCTATTTTGGGAGTGGTAGTGCGCGAACCAGAAAATCCGCCTCTCCTGATCTTCAGAAGCTTCTATTCGCTTACTTCGTAACCTCACGGAAAGCCTCAATCGAGCCGCTCCCGTTCCACTACCAGAACAACACACCTTTGGTGCCTCCGCCGCATAGCTTGCAGTCGAACACAATATCTTTGGCTCCTGTGATGCTACCTTTCTTCAGAACCTTGGGCACCTCGACTCCCCCAATTGATTGGGATTGGCTTCGTAATCCTTACTTGGAGTTTGGAGTACTCCATTCCTTTCAATCAGGCAAAGCAATCTTTCTCAATAGGCACCAAAGGTGTGGAATTTTTTCAAATATCACAGGGTCATATGAGTGAATCGTTTAAAGTGGACTTTCTCATTAGGGTGGAATGGATAAAATGAACTTTCTCAGTAGGGTGAAACAGCTAAAGTGCGCTCGGGGGAAATGCACTTTGTCAATAAAGTCGGAGGGGCAGAGTGAAAGCATGCCCTTATCGCGGGTAAAGTAAACTTTGTCAATAGGGGAAAGTGGACTCTTGTCAAGTGAGTTACATCGGTTTATGAGCGTAAATTCGATTATTTTAATTTCTTTCAGAACCTTTGTCAATTGTTGTTGTTCTGCCCGAGGATAAATTTTAACAAGCTACCGCTGACTTTATTGCTGAATTTATCCCAATGGAGAGTGCAAATCCACACCGATGCACCGCTGATACACCGGCACTAATCCTTCCAGTATGGGAACTATATGTTGATGGCTCTTGCAATAACCAAGACAGTGGAGCAGGAATTGTCCTTATTGACCCTGATGATAATTCTTACGGCCCTTCGCTTCGCTTCAAACAATACCGCTGAATATGAGGCACTGATCGCCGGTCTCCAGCTAGCCAGGGATATGGGAGCTACCGATATCAATAGAATCAGTGATTCTCAATTGTCAATCAGGTCACCGGTAGATTCAATGCTAACGAGTCACGGCCCGGTTAGCAGGAGCATTACTTAACCGGTTCAATGGACACCAGATACCGAGACTGAAGCACGTGCTGCTGCATTGGCTAAAGCTGCTACGACAGCACCACCAGAGGTTCTGAAAGGACCATTGATTGAAACATTGGAAACTCCTACTATCTGGCCTTTCTCTGAAATCGAAATCTTCACCACTGAAGTTCAACGAGAGCCATCTTGGATGGACCCCATTGTGAATTTTCTCAAGAATGTTTGCCTGCTGATGAAACGGCTGCCTCACGCATACGCCATAGGTCTGCTCTATACATGCTACGTGATGGCCAACTATATCGCAAGGGACAATCTTTCCCATCCCTTAAGTGTCTTACACCGGCAGAGGAACTGAAGGGGCGAAGGACAAGGAACCAGACAAAGCGGAGCGAGAGAAGGACAAGGATAGGGCAAAAGTACTCGACGTTAAGAGAGGATCTGAAAAGAGCTCGACCAGCGGGAGAGGAAGTGAACAAAGTGAACTGGAGACTGACAGCAGCCAGCATTTCAAACAAGACTGACAAGGATAGGTTGTGAAGTGGGCGATACATAGTGGCAACCACTCAGGGGCACGAGCACTAGCTTTCAAAGCACTACGTACCGGTTACTATTGGCTGTCCTACTTACCATGCTTTCCATGCCATGTGCTTCCTCCAATACTGGAACTGGGGCTGCCCTATATAGTCAAGCACGTTCCTCACCCTCGCTAGCCTCCTTCGCCGTGCTGCCATCCATCCACTCGACTATCCCGCTCGCCTAGACATGCTTTCATTGTTTGGCTTGCTATTAAGAATGGCAAGTATAAACTTTAAAAATGGGATATCATTCCTCAGGCTAAGTCTTTGATGTGTAATGACCCTATTGAAACTATTGATCACCTGTTCTTTTCTTGCCCGGTGGCTAAAGGAGTAGGGGCCACGGTCTATAACCAATGCTGCAAGGTCCCCGGGGTGTTGGGAGAGTGAGCTTTTGTGGGCTGCTAATCAGTTTAAAGGCAAAGGCTTTCCTTCTTTGGTTAGGAAAATTGCGTGGGGTGCTACCATCTACCATATTTGGAGAGAGAGAAATGCCCGCTTGTATAAGACTGAATACAAATGAAAGGCACCGAAGGCACTGAAAGTGTAAAAGATGATGTGAGATTTAGGTGTGCCTCCATTCCTAGCATTCGAGACGTTGGTGGGATCTTATCTTCACCATGAATGATCCTACGGGCGAACATCTCATGGCACACCATTGATCAATAAGATAATAAAGGATAAATAGAATAGACGGAGATACCCCCCATTCCTATCAGCGTGAAATGAAAAAAAAAAGAAGTCCTCTCCTCCGCCCTCTCTGTCCCTGGCTTCTACTTTCACATACCTTCTGGCCTCAGTCGTTGACTTTGCCCCTTCCGCTCCTCCATTTAAAAAGAAATTTAGTAGTTGTTCGCTCCTGAACGAAGCTATTGGGACAGCGGCTTTGATAGCGCTTTCTCAATGAGATATATCATATCGCGGTAGAGCCCCTTTTGAAAAATCCCTCTCTGGTGTCATCTACTGGCTGACTGCGCAGCCTTACTATGGCTTTTAGAAAGCAAGATCCCCTCCGTTTATCACTCTATAGAAATAACATCCCATACATACTTGCTTGCCCTAATCGAATCTTATCCCGTACTCCATCCCCTGAAGGAGCGTATCCTTTTTCATCTAATGCCGTCTTTTCCAACTCCCTTTCTTCCCGTCTCAGTCATCTCATCTCTCTTACCTGAACATAGAAGATAAGGGGTTAGCGAGACTGACTCCCCTTATGAGCCCGAAAGCCATATGAACGAAAGCAGGCAAAAAAGTAAACTAGACAAAAGGGTACCACTCCATAAGAACAGATTCACCAGGCACTCGAAATTATCAAATCCCGGGAAATAGAAAGGAAAGAGCAGACTTTCTGACTTTCGAGGCATACTACTATCTAAGTTTCTCTCCTTTGACGGTCAGATCGATCCCTTATTGAATTGAAGGGAATTCTTCTCGGAGTTGGGGTTATCTCCATTCTCTTTATCGATGAATAAGGGAGTCCGGCAGGAGACAAAGAAGATTAATGAAAAGGCCTGCCTTTCACTGCGGTGTCAAAGATGTCCTGCTCTTTCACTGCGCTTCGCAACCTCTCTAGCCCGGCATTCAAGCCCAGGAAACTAACTATTCTTCAACGCTTCCTTTATCGATTTTTTTTGTGTTCCATGAATAAAGAAAAATAATAACTCCCTTCTCCAAGTCGCCTTCGAGTTCTTATCAAGCTCTGACATCGTGTACGGAAGTTGTAACATGGGAAAACCAAAGAAAACACAATTCGTTTGACCGGTGGTGACCTATAGCTCTCTCCTTGCACTCCGCTCATTTATCATGAGCCTCACCGCATCTAGATATAATTCACTGCTCGGATTCTTTAATTGGTTCAGAAGAACGCACAGATCCTCGCGAGTGACTTTATCTGACACGCTGACCTTTTTTTTGAGCGGGCAACGTCCCACCAGTCGTATTGTTCACGAGGATGCATACCTTCGCAATACGACTCGAGAATGATAGCTGCCTTTTGCCGCAAAGTATCAGACGTGTCCATCGGATGCGCCTGTGGCAGGTCCCAAAAAGTCGGGGATTTCTGGCGGTGCGCTTCTTTACCCATTTTTTGAACCCAGCGACGCAGGGCAAGATCGTATTTTCGCTTGCGGGAAAAGGCAGTAGCAAGATCCTGCAAGTAAAAAGAACCGTAAAGGTAAGAGCCGGGCAGCCCTGTTTCTTTATGGATTGCGCTAAGAGTCGAAGGGGCGCTGAAAGATAGTAAAGACTTATTTAACCAATCTTTCCAACCACTTGTTAGTTCGTTATACCCCTCGCAATCCATTGTTTCAAAAGGTTGTGCCCCGAAGCCCAAGTCAAGTTCAGTCATCGAAATGAAGATAACCCAAGACAGAAAGAAGATAAGTAAACAGTGGAACGAGATAGGCAGAAAGAACATTCATTAGTGGAGAGGCATAGTCACAACTAGTGTCAATAGCGAGGTAGAGTCCCGGGTTAAACAAAGAGCGATCAGAAGAGTAAAGAAAACGAGACGTAAGATTTGTTCCAGATTCCTTTTACTGACAGAATTGGGCATTGTATTTAGTTTCCTAGTATGAGGGCTGTTTTGGCTTTGGGTAGTCTATGTATACCTTCTACCCTGGAGTGCCTCGTTTCCAGTTTGTCCTGACCAGTAAGGCAGGGGGGCTACCCTGCTGTTATTGGAGGACGATCGACCTACCTAAGTTTTGACTAGTCGGTTACCCGCTTGCCCTCCGGATAGCCGCTTAACTGTTCACTATACTTCCTCCCCCCCCCCCGCAGGAATGCCTCCATTCCCATCCCATCCTTTATGATCTCTGGCTATGATATATTCCCAGTGCAGAAGCATATTCATGCAGAATACTCTTCTACCTAGAAGAGGATATAAGGTCATTTTCTCATCAGTGGGCGTGATACAGATACTCCTCTATGCGACTTTCAGGGAGGGGGAACAAAGCCCCGGATTTAAAAGTTCAGCCCGAGTATCTTTTACCTATCTAAGCACATAGCCAACTAGAAAACTCATCCGCTTGTCAGGTGTAATACTCACTCGTAAATGATTGGTGTCAGAATTTTTCACTGATCAGGTGTGATCAGTCTCATCCGTGTAAGAATTAGGAATTCCTCTTCCAACTTTTCCCGAAATGGGCGTTATGGCAAAGAATAAGAAGAAAACTAAAGGAGAAATTTGTCCAATAGTAACAAATGGTGCCTCCACAGGTTGACATCCGATCCAACCTAGTAGTACGCAATCCGCCAAAAGCAACCAAAATATTGCTTGGTGAATAGGGCGAAAACTTGAACTACGCACATACATACTTTTAAAAAAAGGTAAAGCCAACAGACATATAAAAACTGGTGCTATTGCGGCTACACCTCCCGCTTTGTCAGGTATACTACGAAGAATGGCATGGATCGGTAGGAAATACCATTCCGGCACAATATGAGGCGGGGTGGGCATCGGATTAGCAGGTATATAATTGTCGGGATGCCCCAAAACATTAGGAGCATAAAAAATCCAAATGGAAAAAAAGATAGCAAAAGCTACCCAACCTACTAGATCCTTTACATAAAAATAAGGGTAAAAAGAAATTTTATCCATCTCTGAATGTACACCCAATGGATTATTGGATCCATATTGATGCAATGCGGCCAGATGAAGAAGACTGGCGCCTACTAAAATAAAGGGGAGTAAATGATGAAGACTAAAAAAACGATTTAAGGTGGCATTGTCCACGGAGAAACCGCCCCAAAGCCAAGTCACTATGGTATCCCCTACTACAGGTATGGCGCTAGCTAAGCTTGTAATTACTGTAGCTCCCCAAAAGCTCATCTGACCCCAAGGTAGTACGTATCCTGTAAAAGCTGTCACAATCATTAATAGGAAGATTACAACTCCGAGACACCAAACAAATTCCCTAGGACTGCTATAACTCGCATGATATAGACCGCGAAAAATATGAAGGTGAACCACAATGAGAAACATACTTGCCCCATTAGCATGCATATAACGGAGCAACCAACCCCCTTCAACATCTCTCATAATGTGTTCTACGCTGTTGAAAGCTAGATCCACATGAGGTGTGTAATGCATAGCTAAAAAAACGCCAGTCACTATCTGAATGACTAAACAAATACCAGCTAACGGACCGAACCCCCACCAATAACTAAGATTGCTCGGGGTTGGATAATCTATCAAATGTTGATTTAGTGTGGAGGATATAGGTTGTTTAAGAAGAGAGAATCGTTGGTTCCTTATAGTCATTTTTATTTCCTTATGGTTACAATTCTAGTTCCCTCACCCTTTTAGCGGGGTATATTTGGAAAGCGGTTAAAGTCACTCTCTCCAACCTTTTCTATCTATCCGGGCGCATTGGTTTTTCCAACGAAAAAATGGATTTAATCTGAGTAATGGGCCTCTAAGAAGCTCTGTAACGAGCTTTTGGCTTTGCTGTACGTACGCAAGGGCTCTGAAGCCGCAAGCGCATCAATCTCGGAGGCAGATTTGAAATCTACGTCCAAACTCAAGGCCATCTTTTCGGCCAAATCATGAAAATCGGCCTCCCGGAGCTGAGGATACTTAGCCAGAACGTCGGGGAGTGCACTGTATTTCTGCAGGTGACGTTCCAGCAGAGCGCAAAAGCGCTCGTTAGCAAGCATCCACTCATGGGAGTGGGAGGGTGCTGGCTGGGAGGGTCCCGCCTCATCGCGGGACGCCCTTGGCATGGGAGAATGGATGGAATTGCTTCCCTGGCCCTCCGGGGGAGAAAGGTTCCAAGAGGACTCCCTCGTCAAAGGACGTCCAGGAGGACGAGCTTGATGGGCCGGCGGGGCCCGGAAGAGGAAGTGCTTGCTGCCCTCCCACGACAGTCGAGACAAGGGGGAAGAATGCGCTTAAATCGAGACCTAGGTGAGAAAAGACGTAGATCCGGATCAAAAAGCACCAAAAATATATAAAAACTAACAAAGATAGATAGAGAACAAGTACAAGTGGAAAGCCGTACTTGTCTTTCAAACGACAAGAATAAAAACGAAAGAGAAAGATGAAGCCCAAAAGAATTATGCCAAATGTAATAAAGAATATTCCTGTGATATGGATAGCGGTTCCTTCTGATCGTCCGAATGCATTTGCTATAAAAACACCGAAAGCACTTCCTAGTAAAGAAAGAAGTCTCATAAGAAAGAGGGGCATCGTTGCTGAGAAATACATAAATGGTACAAGAAAGACATAGATCGCCATAGATTAAGGCCTCACCTTTTCCGTGAGAGATCCGATCTTAGTGGTTTTCCACTTAATCTCCTTCTCAATCGGTAGGGCTTATGGAGGAAATAGGATGCAGGTTTGTTTTCCAACCCAACGGATCGTAACCTTAGGGCTACCTCCGGTTAGTCACCCCCTCGAGAAGAGACTGTGACTCTTCTATTACATTATTACATTACGGAGAAGTCCATTCTCGTCTGGGATCGATCCCCTTTACTTTAGCCAAGGAAAGCGGGTCAGTTGATTGGCAAGCCGACTGATAATATAGGCGGGGGAAAGCTATCGTCCAAGGTTACCAGAATATGGATATGGCTGGAAAGCACTTAACCCCCGTATGGGAAGGGAAGACTAGTGGATTGGCTCAGGGGACAAGTTCAGCCGAAGGATCTCCTGTCAAGTATGCTCCCCAGACATAGACTACGTACAGGGTAGTACTTTTGGAAAGATAGAATATCACCGCGTGAACATAACATTAAGTTCCGAATGCGGAGAACTGTTGTTCATTAGAGCGCCGGAGTGCGGAGGTTGTTCCCATCATTGAAGTCAGAGTGTGGGACTGAGCCTTACGAATGATAAAGACCAAAAAGTGCTTAGTTTCGTTGGAAAAACCAACGCTCATATTGACTTTCTCTCGCCCGGATAGATAGAAAAGGTTGGAGAGAGTGACTTTATTAAATTCTCTCCTTTCTAAAGCTGCGCAAGGCGGCCCCCCTGACTTTCTTTGGTTGGAGCGCTTCGCTTCGCTAGTGACAGTTGTGCTATTCCTTCGCTGATGAAGCCCTAGGACTGTGCTGCTGGCTGAGCCGCTTCTCTTCCTTCTCATTGTGTCCGGTAGTGCCCAACGGGCTATTCCATTACTCACTGACCTGTCTCAGTCGTTGAAACCTCGATTCGATACCTACAATGAATTGCGAGCTATGCTGGTTCTGTTCCGGACAGTTAGGCTCTGCAAAGTGTAGAGGAGAAGAAGCATAATCCGGGAATACTCGAGACAAGGGGCTGCTACCCTTGCTTTCTTTACTCGTTCGTTGAGCTCTTAGCTTTGCGGCTGGATTGGTTACGCTGTGCTTTCTGTCTACTATAGTATGCTAGAGCTTGCAGGCCGAGCCTCCTCATTCTGCTATGCCCGGTGGTCTAAAGCACGGTTCAACTGCGGTGTGTAATCTGATGTCTGAATTGCCCATTAAGGGCTGACTCCGCGGCAAGAGGACCACTACTGTGATGTACAATCCGGGTATCCAATAACACTAAGTACCTAGGGGAATGAACTAAAAAAAAGACTTTAGCTAGGACCAGAAGTCGCTAAATCATAGGATCAAGTCACTGAAGCTGTGCTTTCTTATTCATGATAAGAACGAGTGGGTAAGTGTAAGTATGCTGTTATAGCCGTTTCAAAGCTATACTAATGATAGACAGCCAACAGGGGCATCTTCCATAGGGCTGTCGGAATGTTGGAAACTCTTCCAATTACATGTTCTGCAGAGTGAGTAAAGCCCTCAAGCGGTAAGCGAACTTAGCTATCTTTATTGACACAACGCGAGCACGGAAGACAAAGCAAATCGAGATTATTCTATTCGGGGTGACTACACCTATCTAATCTAACAACAGAGCTAGCGAAAGCTCGAAAGCGGCAAACGGTAACGACGTCTGGGCTTATGGTCATTTCTCTTCTATAATAGAAAGAAAGAGTTTCCGGGGCGGGCTAGCTCAATTGGGTTATATAGGGCAAAAAGCGCCTGCCGGGGGAAAACTATGCGTTCAAGTTCCGAACCCAAGAATGGAACACTTTTCCTACAGGCAAGGGGTTGCTATCAAAAGCCGGCCTACCGGTTCGACGTAAAAAGAAGACCCAATCCCATTCCGGACGTAGGATAGGCTTGAGAAAGCAAGACTAGAAAAAAGATTGTGTTATAGAGGGGTAGACTGATTCTCAAAGCTCGCACGGGAATCGAGTACTTCTTAAGCGGGAAGTCAGGTTTAGTAGAAGGGTAGGATCCTGTAGGGTTAGAATCTTTGTTAGCAGTCTAGGGCGATGGCGAAGGTTTTAGCCCGTGGGCGATCTAATCATAGGAATGATAATAGGATAGGGCGGTCAATTAGTCCGGTGGCGACATTCAGAATAGCTTCGAATATGTTCTGGTGTTGATACGGTGGGTTTACAAAGGAGAACTCGCTAACGAAGCCTTTAGTACTGACCCGTAGTACGTACTCTTTCGAAGTCCTCATAGTTGAACTAGTATGTGTTTGTTTTCTCGGGTTTGCTCGCATTTGAGAGCCTTACCGCTTCAATGTTTATACTTCCGGAGTGAGTCCCACGAGATAGATCAGATCCTTAGGAAGGGGCTGGTAGCCTCCTGTGGTCTAGGTTGCACCAGGAAGGGAAATTGCACGCACGGGACAGAAGATAAGTTTCCGTTTCCTTTTTATTAGTCTGAGTTCATCTTTTCGCGTGTACACACACTGAAAAAGGAGAATAAGATCCCTTTCATTAAATAGGTAGCTCACTGGAGCAAGCAACGAAGTGCCATAGGGTTAAGGAGAAACTTATACTGAAGTAGGTACAATCTCTTTGTGGATCAATCAATCTATAGAGTTCATAGAGAAAGAAAAACCTGAGATTAGAGTTGGGCATAGAATACCAAAAGCAAAGGCGAAGGTTACATCTCAGTCGAAAGCGGTTAATCCGGATCCATTTCATAAGTGGACTCTCCCGGGGTATATCCATCTCAAAGGTCTTCGCTCGGTTCCATAGTCCAATCTAAAGCCTGTGAGGCTGGAAACTTCTACAACAATCTTACATATATATTTCCATCACCACAAGAAAAGGATACGATACAGTAAATGGAGAATCCCCCTTTAAATAGGTTAAATAGGTTGACTCTCGGTTAATTCGGGCTAAAGCCAGTCGTCCTTCTGAAAGGTCCTCTTCTATGGCTCAAGGTTCAAGCTAAATCAACTTCCTTTTCTCACTTAAGCGGATAAGTCAAATCAATGCGCGCAGTCAAGCAAGATAGGATTCTCAACAGGAGAAGTTCCGTGGACAAGGCGAGCTAGCTGCGGTGCTTTCTTCTTATTGTCGGAGATCAAATTGCTGGTCACTGTGACACTTTCCTGTCCCCTTAGCAGTTAGTGGGCTCTTCTATCTGGGGTTTTTCTCTGGACACATTTGAGCTAGTGCGTGTGAAAATGTCCACAACTTGAGTCTTCACGCCCACATGTGCTCGAATGAAATAGAAACTAGTATCAATGAGCTTTCGTTCCCTTTAGGGTTAGTTCTAGACAAGAAGTCACTGGGACGCAGATATGTTGTACGTAGAACTTTCTTTCAATCCGATACCTATAGCCACTCATGGGCTAAGTCTACCGGTTATCTATAGCTGTTACAGTGAGCTGGTTCTATATTATGTATATACCAGGTTATAGCGGTTTGACTGCCCCTCTCATTTCATTCGAGCGGCTCCGAACAATGGTATTATGCATGACAATTCCTTCATCCTTGCAATACTTGAGAAAGACTTTGTTTACAAATTCCAAACGTTCTAATCACCTTGATCCACCTTCCGGTTTCTTTTCTTTCAGAACCTCGGTCTTGAAATGCTTGAATGCCATGAAAGCTTCATCCTTTGACTTCAAGAATTTGACCCTCATCAATGAAAGATATGAAGTATGATGCACCTCCACATGATTTAGTGCGAGACGGGCCGAGTGAATGTAGTCAAGTATGCCTTTACTAGTGGCCTTGAAGCTTCGCTTATGATGCTTCCCATATACACAATGCTCACAAAATTCCTTGTGGAATAAGTTCCCTTTTCATCAAGATCTCCATACCTTTTTCACTCATGTGACCCAATCACCGGAAATTCATCATGTTCTATCACCATTTGTGCACCATCAACAACCGTGCTTCCAAGCAATTTATACAAGTTTCCGAATACCTTTCATGACAACCAAAATGCCTTTGGAGACTTTAATAACTCCACCTTGCCACGCTCCGAAAGTTAAATCAAGCTTTTCTTCAATTCCGGAACATGCCTCACATTTTCAAGTATTCTCACAATGCCATCAAACATCGGCATCGGTATCTTCTGACGCGTCTTCTTCTTTCCTAATTCTATTATGACTCTTGATAGGAAAGGCAGCGAGATGAATCCTCTTGGCAATTGGGAGAGAAAGATGCCTTCCCTCCAAAACTTGACCCGCAGATGCCCGCATTCCACTTCCCACACAAAAATACCATGGCAACATAACCTTCGGTGCCTTCAGTCAAGTGAAAAGCAGCAGCGGAAACTCACTTCATTGAACCTATAATAGGGAAGAGTAGGCAGAAGAGGTCCCTCTAACCGCGGTACATGATGTCGTTTGATCTCGGCATTCATTATTAGCTTATGGAGAGCCCTAAACAAAGAAAACGGAGAGATTTTTAGAGAATCCGCGGGGCTCGCCAGTCCCCGGGTGGGTTGGCCACCCGCTACCTTGTTTATTGATAGAAAAAAAAAGATTTCACTGTATAAGCACAACAGGTTGTATATGGGAGCACGACCGTTGGGGGAAGGTGTGGCCTCTTAGCTCGTCCACATCTGCTCAACCGGACTGAGAACCGTTTTCGTATCTTTTTTGAAATGGTCTGTCATCCAAGCTTCCCCTGTTGCACAAGAATATAGGGCTAGTTCCAGGGCTCGCGGGGATTCTCGTGTAATTGAGCCTCCACCTTTACCCTGACCTCCAACCCTTCTAACTGTCTGAATTCCGATTCATTCCGCTCTGAACTTTTACTGGGTACGTATCCCTTCAACATTCTACCCCGAAACCCTTATATTCATTTACTGTATTGTATGGTTGATTGCATCATCTATCATCTGGCTCGTAAGCTGATGTCGCTCACTTGGCAGGAGCTTGTTTTCCGGGATTTCGAATCGAAGTTGGCAGATGTAAGGTTGCGAAGCAACGGTGAAAGAAGGGCCGGTTCTGAACGAAGTGAAGACTTTATTTGCCCACCATCATCAAGAAGGTTGCGAAGCAAAGACGTTTATCCGTGGCTACGGGGATAAAGTTTTTGAGGCAGGCGCACACTTTCAGTGCCTTTCTTTCAGAACCTAGATATCGATTAGAGGTCGATCAACTAAAAGAGAAACGAGATTCTCCAGTTGATGAGCACGAAGACAGACACCCAGCCCATCTCGTTGCGAGGAGCTTTTTAGCAAGCTCTCCACTTCCTGGCAGGGAAATCAGAACAATGGAGATCATAGGTTCTGAAAGAAATAAGACCAGGCATAGCCCACGGTAGTGGGATCCCTTGGAAATCCAGCGAGGAAGGAACAAGCCGAAGTGATTAGGCTGCGGATTGGGCTTTAAGATCATCACTTGGTAACTGACAACGGTACGTGCCATCGATTCCCTGGTCGCATTGATACTGGGGGGTAGCTTCGCCTGACACTCAACATTGGCCGAATGGGCACCATTTGTATAGAAAACCCACGTTTTATTTCAGATGGACGACTTTGTTAGAGTGGAGAGGCGCGACTAGAACTCTTGAAAGAAAGTCTGGAAAGAACTGCCTCTGCTCCTGATGGGAACTTGGTGCTCACCTTCGATCAGAACTCACTTGGGACATGCTCTTTTTTAACTATTGCCTAGGGCTGTAAACCCATCCGATTTCGTCTTTCTCCCGGTAAGCGGGTGCTGTCTGGGAGGTCGCGCGAATGGTATCAAGAAGTTGTTACTTGTCTGTAGTTGGCTTTCGATCGAGGCTACGAAGTAGAAGTGAAGAAGTCCATCAAATTACAATCAAGCGGATAAATACCCGAAAGAACGGTAGCTTGCCGAGAAGTGGCTTGCTCGCTCAAAAGCCCCTGGTCGGTAAGATATGGCTGGATTGAAGAAGCCATGGAAATACCTGTTGGAGTATAAGCACCAACCCTTCTGTTCCCCACCTTCGCTTGCTTAGGAACCCTACTTTTACACGGTTCGCCTCTCACTCACGGGCGAGCGACTTCGTCACTCGGCTTCACTGATTCTTTATTTCGTTCATAAGGCCTTCCCGCGGACCCTTAGTCCTTACCTATTGGCTTGTTTCAGAGTGGGATATAGACACTTTTCATCCCCTCTTTCTATTAGTTAAAGCAGGAATCAAAGACTTTCGATGATGGGCAATGAATGAAATAGAATTCCTCTCCGATCAGTGCAATATTCTAGCGTTTCCTACCTGGAAAAGTGGCGCATTTCGGATTCTTTGTCAACCAGCTGTAGAAGCCTTTACTCGAGGAATTGGTTCTCAATAGAACTGATGCGCTCCATTTATGAAAAACTTGAGCGAGTGAAGCCGATTGTTGACCATGGGATAAAGGCTCTTAGTCCTTTTATCTCGCGTCATGGGGCATTAACCTTAGCACTTTCCCTATTAGGCTTGCATTCAGGTTTGACATTCGAAATAGAGAAAGGTTTAGATTCCTCCATTTGTGAGCCGATTTACTTATTCAGATTTGGGTACGCGCGACTCTGACCTCTATAGAAGCCCCTTTTCCGCCGAGAGAAGACAATGAATATATGCAGTGGGCAAACCAGAGGCAGGGCTCTTTCAGAAGATTGATTGGCCTGGCGAATGAACGCTGGAATGCCTTAGTCTAAAGCAGGAATGATAGAAAGAGAAGCGCTGCTTCTTTTGGTTCTTTCTATCAAGGGGCATCTGTAATGGACACTGGGCAGTCTGATTCTACGGCAATTGCTCTTAAGACAACTCGCTTGACAAGACCTTGTGGATTGTGATAAATCCGTTTCTGTGGAAGCCGCATGGGCTATCTTTCTGGTTTTCCTCCCTTTCCAACTCCTTAAAGGCTTTGATTCTTAACCGAATTTCTTCGATTCGTCTCCTGGGACACCAAGAGGCTGCCGAGAGTGAAGGCGATTCGCCGAAACCACAAGTGTTATCACGTATCTAATGTCCATTGACCGGAGATATGAGGAACGGAACGAATGAGAGATAGGAAGCTCCGGCCGCGAAAACTCTCTACACTTTCCAATCTTTTACCCTCCCTTTGAAGTTAATTTTTCAGACTATTGCTGAAGAGCTCGTTATGTGGTCTCACTTTACCACCATCTGAAATGGGCGAAACTCCGATTGGTGGAAGCCAGTCTATGAAGATTATCCCTTTTCTTACGTGCAATTCCCCTCTTTCGGTAAGCATCCAGTATCTCATCAAATGAACATTTCTCTAAGCTTATCCTGTAGCTTATACGTCGTTTGAAAGCTGCTTCAAGGATCCAACGAATAGCTAAAGTTTGTTGACGATCCCTGGCTACAATCCCAGGGACATCATAAATAGTACCAGCTACTCCGACTTTTTCCACTTCGCATATGGGCTTTATATTCTCTACGGCGTCAACCATAAGTTTGATTACATTGCGTTCAGGGCGATGAAAAGTTTGATAAACAATAGCACGAACTCTCGTTCTTTTACCTTCTTTCATGCGAAAGTTGACCAACTTCTTGATCAATTGTTTTTGCTCACCATCCAAGCCCCCCATATAGCTTAGAATTTCCGAGGACGATAAATTGATATTACGCGATCCTTACTGTCCATCTTTATCAGCCAACTCCCCTGTTTCCATCTTTCAGAGTTTACCACTCTTCATATTACTTCGTAACCTTCACTGCAGAGCATCAAATTCCCAACCAATCTATTCCGAACGGAAGCGATCGATCGAATGGAGCTAGCTTACAAGAGGAGGCCCCATAAGCTTCGAAGTTCCCCGGATTTTTTTCATTGTTTGGAAGGGGCGCCTTCCGCCTCTCTTTCCCTCGTTACTGATGCCGCTACAGATGCTCCTATCAGGGTGATTCCTGCCATTGGGAAGAGAAGACAGGAGCACCAGGTCCTGCTTTTGGAGGTTCAATGGTGGGCTTCGGTCGGGATAGATGAGTTGGGGTCGAGTTCCTTAGATACGTAATAACAAATTTTTTCATTGATGGATGGGTAAAAGAGGAAAGGTAAAAGCGCTTATGGGGCATCCCACCTGCCGAGAAGGTTGAAGGGATAGAGGAGGAACCTCTCTTTTGAGGAATAGGTTGGAGGAAAAGCGCTACGCCGGAAATCCTATGTCCAAGCGCTTCAGAAGTCAAGGGAGTTCGATCCGGCTACAACTCTCCTCCTTCCACGCACGGACAAGGATCGGTTGTTGAAAAAAATTAATCTAGAAAGAAATAAGTTCTTGTTTGATCTGCCGCTGTTAGAACACCACAATCTTCGGCCTTTTGAGGTTAATGCTCAAAATGGTGAATCGACCATTCGATATCCGGCGGAATGGAAGAAAAGTAATGAAACCCCCGATGCCTACTAAAAATCCTCCTTTGACTTTCTTCAGAATAAAGCCCTTTACCTTTCTATTCCTTCTCCAAATCTTGTTCAGTTCCATCCAAGCGAGCCTTTGTCTGAATCTTCGTGGAAGAAGAAGAAGCGGTTCACCAGCCACTACATCTGTGGATCCCACCAAAGAATTAAACCTGGCGGCTGCTCGCTCTTTGCACTTTGAGTCACCGGCCACTACATCGATGAAGAATCTCTCCAAAATCTGCTCTTTGATCAGTGATTCACCGGCCACTACATCCTGGGATCCCACCTTATTCTCAAACCTGGCGGCTCGGTTGATTGGCACTCCTGTAGGCTCATCTTGCATACAAATTCTGGGGGTCCCAGGTCCTGCATCCACCAAGAACTTTTCTTCCCTTAAGCGTACGACTTCTGATTGTAAGGCATTACCACTAGATAACTGAAAACTGGAATTAGATCTTGGAAATGATCGACTCAAATAGATGCTCATCGTAAACTTTTGACTGTTAGATTCTTGCTCTAAAAAAGAAAGAAGAAAGACTTGTAAGACATCGCTGGTTGGGTTGGTCCAACCAAGAAAGACATGGGATCTTGTGTGCGTTTTCTTACGATATTTCGAGTTGGATGAAAACAGCGCCCCTAAAGGCCTTCTCAACTGTCTTTTCTACATGTTTACCGCATTGAAGTAGGCAAGGCCAATCCATCTGTTAATTCTAGGTCAAAAGCGAGTGTAAAATATGTCTTTCTCGTCCTAAGCCCTAAAAGTGCTTCCGCCTTACCTGGAGTTGAAGTTACCGTTGGAGGCCTTTGAGTTCCAGTCTCAGTAGTGGCATTCCCAATATCAATATTTGTAGAAGTGCTCCTAATGGCCATTGCTAAGTCCGCAAGTAAGCCAGTTATATCTTTCTTTTCTTTCGGATATAGTTCCGGCTAGATCAAGCGCATCTAGTGTTGGAGAAAAAAGGGCATCCAATGCTTCTGCCAGTTAAGCCCGCAGTGGGAGGATTTCTCGCAGGGAATTCTGTCACATCCCTATAGCCAGAGTCCTTGGAGTTTCTTTGCCCTTTCCCTTTATAGACAATGAAAGTGTCCCTTCATCTCGACTAGTCCTTCCCCGTAGCAGTCCCGCTAACGGTAGTCCCTGCCCCTCATGTTGCTGTGCCAGTTTCCCTGCCAGGGAGAAAGCTTTTTTCTTTTCATGTGATCAAGCTAGTTCAATCAAGTTATTTTAGGCCAGCTGCCAATTTCCTTGCGAGACACAATGTCTATACGAGGTTTCCCTAGTCGGTAAGAGTTTATTTTCGGAATGGAGTGATCCCTAGGGAGTAAAAGGTTCCATGGATATCGGATGTTTTTACATACCTATCCATTCCTTCTGCTTTCTTTTCCGCCTTTTGAAGGTATGAGTACGTTACAGCCCTCTAGTGTCAGGGTGTAAGGGAGAGAGGAAGTGAAGTACTCTATGGATTCTGGGTTCGAGCGAGTGACCAGGTTCCTTTGCTGTCGGTCCAGCCATTGAGGGTTCAAGTCCTCTAGAGCGTTCTAAATGAAGGAATCGAGCGAGTGTAAGTGCTTCGCTTGTTACGTTACAGCCAGTAAAGAAGAAAGCCTTTGAGAATCGTACATCAAAACAGTGAAAGCCAGGGTATCTTACCCTAAAAGGCAGAGTTGGAAGACTTTCTTGGTTCAAATCCAATTCGTGAGAAGAGTCAAAGCGACAGGAAAAACATTGGGTTAATAACAGACAAGAAAGCCAAGCTGCAATAGCAATCCAGGAAGAGCACACCTTATTATTCTGTAAAAAACTCTAAAAAGGGCATAGCTTCTAATAGAAGATAGCCATAGCCCATGTATTTCAGTTGCCAGATTACACTAATGAAGTACACACGCACGCGGCAGACAGTTGAATTAGTCAGACTTTGAAGCGACTATATGAAGTGAGGAAATCCAGTGCGATAGATGGCATTTCTAGTGAACCCAGGAAAGCGCTCATTCACCAGAATTTGGTTGGAGCAGCGGTAGGGCAAACCCAGTCTCAGTCCCGCCTATGGAAGGTTGAAGAGAAAGAGAATAGGGCAGATGCCTGATATCCGACCCCACTATATCCGTCCCGAGAAGAAAGGTTCAGAAAGAAAAGAGTTCTCGCCTTGAATAAAGAATCTAAATAGAAGGAACCGGGGAAGAGCGTAACCTGGGTTACAAGGTATAGGTATAGATAAGGTTACGAAGTAAAGGGGAAAGCTTATCTCTATACTTTCAGCAACTGAACGGGAAGGAAAGGACTTTCGAATCGGATGCGCTCGCCGGTGCAACTTGAAAGGCAGGTGCTGTTTGCACATTTACATCCGCTCTACCTTCTCCTGGCCGAAACCTTGAAGAAGGTTGCGAAGCAAAGGTAATTCGAACTCACTCCCAAACGGTAGAGGAAATTACATAAAGAATAGAAGAAAGGATTCTGGCTTATCATTAACAAGATAGCTTGGAGCCCTCCTCTGCCCCGAAATAAGAACTCAGAGATAGAGCCATTAGGGGAGAAAAAAGAACCTAGTTAGTGCACTAACTCAAACCTAGTTCTTGCACGAAATGTCCTGCTAACATAGGAGCACTCCTACTAAGAAATGGAAGAGCAAACAGGGTCAAAGGGCTATTACAAAATCAGTTATGGACTCGGATATGACCTTCTAATGATAGTTCCTTGGGGATATATAAATTAGTGGACATATACAAGAACGACCCATTTTCTTACACAAGATTTCTGTACTCAGATCGGTAGGTATGGAGGTCTTTCCAGTTAGACAATCAGTTATATACGATTCAACGGGCATTCAACAAGATAACCCCGAAACGAGGCAACCCCGTTCACTCCGACAAGAAAGGTGTCAAGTCAAAAGGATTGAAAACCTCGCTCTCCCTAGTGGGAGGAAGAGTTATAGTTCAAGCTACCTGAGCTAACTGCTTTTCACTCGAATTCAACTTCACGAGCGGAGTCGACATCAAAACTGAACTTCACTTCCATCCTCAAGAGAGGAACCTACTCAACAGGGAATCCCCCCGGCCGCACCTGATAATGATGTGGTGGACGGCGAAAGGCCCTGGGATGCCCTTGGAAAGGCTATCAGGGACATATTAGATGATTGCTTCTAGGAGTTTGTTCAACATTTTTTCTTGAGAATAGACTTTTTATTCTTTCTTTTTTCCGGTATGCCGCTCCGCGAGCAAGGAGCGAGAGAACCAAGGTGGCTGTGGTGATGTCAGAATTTGCACCTATTTGTATCTATTTAGTGATCAGTCCGCTAGTTTCTTTGATCCCACTCGGTGTTCCTTTTCCATTTGCTTCCAATAGTTCAACCTATCCAGAAAAATTGTCGGCCTATGAATGTGGTTTCGATCCTTTCGGTGATGCCAGAAGTCGTTTCGATATACGATTTTATCTTGTTTCAATTTTATTTATTATCCTTGATCCGGAAGTAACCTTTTCCTTTCCTTGGGCAGTACCTCTCAACAAGATTGATCCGTTTGGATCTTGGTCCATGATGGCCTTTTTATTGATTTTGACGATTGGATCTCTCTATGAATGGAAAAGGGGTGCTTCGGATCGGGAGTAATCACTACAGGTTGACAAGTCTTTGTTTTTTGATTCTTTTTTTTTCTGTTTCTTAAAGGTAAAGAGGGCGGGTGGGATCACGATCGACTAAAAGGAAAGTCGACCTGATTGGTTCAAATCCAATTCGTGAGATGGCAGTGATCTTTAGCGCCATAATGTGCGATTTTTTCCTCACCTTCGGTGCCTTGCTAACAAGAAATGATCTATACGACCCCGGTTGACACATCCCGCACGCAATGCGGTCAACACAAATGGTTACTAGCCGTCTCGATAGCAAGGATCTTGAGAGAAAGCTTCGAAAACAGATATAGAATCGCCTACGGCTGCGTTTACATGAATAAGATAGTTAACGGTACAACCGCTGAAGAATGCTTTCTATCATCAATCATAGATAGTTGGTTATGGATTAGACGGGACTAATATGTCAATCCCTAACGACTAATTGACTTGCATTCACGTATAGTTAATTCCCTCGCTATGTAAATAATAAGGGGGGTTTGTACAACTGACAGAAGATAGAATAAGATAGTGGTACTCAAGGTTATCTTGATTCTCAATTGACATGAGGACAACCACGAGCCCTCAGATTTATAAGTTGACATGTACACGCCCCCCGGGAGATCTGAGAGCTTGATCAAACCAATGCTCTTCACATGCTTCTCAAATGCAAGAGATTTGTTTACCAAATCTGCGACATTGTCCTCGGATCATTCGCTTGAATCTTGAGGAGTGTCTGTTGTTGCTGATTGTAAAAGAATTTCGGCGGCCCTTGCTTCATTTGTTCAATGCAAGCCCTCATAAATGCACGTAGGTACATCTGTGGGGAATTTCGAATATGCGTAATTATGGACTTCAACCATACACATTCACGAACACTCTCGTGAAGAGCTATAATCTCTGCATGATTCGAAGAAGTCGCGACAAGGGTCTGCTTAGTAGACCTCCAAGATATTGCCCATAGTAAAGACATAACCTGTCTGGGAACGACCTTTATGCGGGTCAGAGAGATAACCGGCATCAGCAAAACCTACCAAAACGGTACAAGGGTTTAAGGCACGTTAATCACTCTATAGGTCATAGCAAGGAAGTTCTGAAACAACGGTTTTAAAGCATCTCAATGTGTCTTACAAACGAATGTTACGCAAAGATATTTCCGCCAATAGGTTCTAGCGCTTTTACGAGAAGGCACTGAAAGAATGGGAAAGCCGATCTCTTAACACGTGAGCGCCGTGATGCGGATGCAGCGCATACAGAATCATCTCCTGCTAAATCAAGCGATGCTGATTCTACTCGCGGTTGAAAGAACAGAAGTTTTTATCAAGTATTATTCAATCTATCACGGATAGCTCTCTCCTGCAGGAAAGATTGGGTAGTGCCCTTGCTTCGCTCTTTCTTGCAGGCGGAAATAATATTGTCATTTAGGTCGTGCATTTGACTTATTTATGACACTTAATTGCATAGAAAGAAGAAATAAGAATTGCTTTTAACTTCCTATCGGCCATACAATAATGGCATTGTGGAGCTCATTCATAAGTCAGTCTTTTGAACAGACTTAGATGCGGCCTTTCATTCCTTAGGGAGTTAGAGGGCTAAGGGGAAAGGGTGGGTGGCCCCTTACGCGCTTTTTTAGAAGGAGTTCCATATAGAATGATAGTTGGATCCCTTTTGAGGGCATTAGTTGATCTATACGATCGACCCCGGACGTACCCATAGGCAGCGTTGGGTTTCCGAGTCACCAAAGTCACGATCAGTGTAAGGTTGAAATATGGAGGGTCTTTCCGGTTCAAATCCTGATCTATCAATAGGCGCGCTAGGCGAGACTTAAAGGCTGTAGCGAACGGAAAGAAAAGCAAAAACCCGAAGGTTAGCCTTACATGAACTAGGGAAACATAGAACTCAACTTCACACTGGTTAGCAAAACCCTAGAGCTTCGGTAGAACCTTCTACTTTACCAAGTCAAAAGTTTAAGCTGGGACACCACGTCGATTAACTTTGCGTTCCGCCATCACATATTCCACTTCCTTCGACAAAGAAGTCGTCATCCTTTCCGGTGGGAACGCCTCTTGTAGGGTCTTCCATGTCTGGATGGTATGGCTTTAGCCACCCCACATTAAAGATAGGGTGGATCTTTAACTTGTGAAGAAGCCTGACTTTTGGCCTCTTCCTTAAGCAGCCCTTTTTTTCGGAGAAGTCATCGAGATCCAATCAACTCAAACCCCCCTTCTCCTGTTGATCTTGCTAAAACTAGTAGGCTGACCAAAGAGAGACAGGAATGTTGTGGAACTTCACCCGGAGTGGTCTCTTATGGTTCGAGCCCTTAGTGAGAAGAAGATGGTTATAGGCTAATTGAACGAGAGTGGTCGTTTTATCCATGATGACCGGGTGGCTCTCTTTGCCCTTTCGATCTCCTAAACTAAAGGAGGATCCAGCTGTGGATGATGTCCCAGCTGGAGAGTTTTTCATATTAATGCCTGGAGATTCCAACTTAAAAAATTATACATTTATGCATTTTTTTTTAATTCGACAGGTACGTGACCTTAGGAATTAGATTCGGGAGTTGCTTTAGCAATTTAAGCTGGCTCCAGGTGTCAGTAATAGAAAAAGATTGGGAAAGACCATGGAGGTTGAAAAACCAGTGCTTTTGGGGAAGCCTCTCATCGAGAAGAAAAAAGAAAAGAGGACAATAGCTGACTAAACCTCTGGGCTCTTTTTCTGTAAAGATCATTCTCTTAAAGGGCAATTTCTGCACTCATTTCAAATCATAGAGGTCGGGCTTCAGTCGAACAACCTTCTCCCTCCCTTCCACCGATGAAACGACTCTTGCAAATTAAAGGTTCACGTCTTCGTAATTAAGACAAGCATTAGAATGAAAAGGTGGGCTTACAGGTGGATATAACTTGTTTGTTAATAGAGAAGACCTGAATGAGATTCGGTCGGGGTGGGCTAAGCTAATCAGCAGTCAGAATGCTTATGGGTAGGGGCAATGGGCAGATAGCAGATCTTGATTAAAAAAAAAATCTTCCTTAGTGGCTTAGGCTTAGTAGACCTACCGTTGTTGAGGAGCTAAAGACCTTTAATGCCATTGCCATATATTGGAGTTTCCCTGATGTTCTACCAGCTATAAGCCGAAGAGGGTCTCAGTCAGCTAATCGGAAGGCTTATCCGCACATGATAGCGGCATTCTTACCTAACAGGGCGTTCCCTGCGGGGCCTTACACACTTGCAGTCAAACCGTGTCCTAGGAATGGTAAATAAAATCGCATAAAGGCAGAAAGAATAGAATGCCATGTTTAGATAGATAGTTAAGCGTTTAGGGGAGTCTTACCCAGTTGAAACTTCAATGCCTGCAGTCAGGCAGCCTGGATGAACCGCCGTTGATGTAAGTCGCCCTTAAAGGAATAAAGAAGAAAGAGCTGCTAAGCGCGCTATAAGAGGGAGACGGTTGACGATCTTTCCTATACCTCTTGGCCTTTTTCGAGTTCTCTTTCGCTCCTTCACCAATAATTCGATTATATGAGAAAGTTGACCGCTAAAGAGCTTCTTTCGCTTTTCCTGTAACTTAATCTGGTTTATAAAAGTTCTTTGGCGTAGTCTTTTCTTTTTCCTCAACCAGGACTGGCAGCTTACACAACTCTTTCAAAGCGGTAGCAAAGCTTGGAGTGGACTGAACCTTTGTTCGTTCGAGTTGCTTCACTCCTTTCTTTCATTCCTCTCCCTTAGGTCGAGCTTCCTAACCCTCTCGTTAACACTCGAGCGCTTTCACCCTGTAAGCATGTGAATCAATTGATATAGTAGCAAGTAATAAGAGAAAGGTTCTATCTCTTTCAGCATCTTCTTCAACTACGTGCAATAGGGATTGATAGACACTAACAAGATGATAAACAGACTTGCGCACTTGAAAGCCCGTTCACCCTGTAAGCTATTCACTATCTTATAGCATGTTCTTCAATAATCTATGCCATTACTGATAGAAAGAGGCGTTAACTAACCAACTATCTATGAGCGTCACTGAACAGCCGGGGTAACCAACTATGATTGATAGACGCTTCTAAAAGAAATAACAAGATTGACCAAGGACGTAGTACCCCTAATCAATTAGTTACTAGTAGCCCCCCTATAGCCTAATGTAAAATATAGCATTTAACCCACTTGTTGTACTCCAGAGGTACAGGATAACTCGACTGAAAGGAGAGGCATTAAAGTGGCTTTATTTGCCGCGTAAGTCGACTATCCGCATCTCCTTCGTCCTTTGATTGAGCCCTTTCTTCCCGGACCGCAATCCTAGGCAGTTCTTTGGCATTCCTATTAGGAAGATATGCAAACGGCTAGGCTGGCAACCGCTACTGGACTGGACTCAGAACCTTCCCTTACAGCGAAAAGACCTAAAACAGAACCTTCCTGCGTTTTAACCTCTGACCCTCGTAGTATAGTCGAAAACCTTGCCACTACGTCTGGAGAAGCGGCGGACCGGGAACCAAGGGCAATCGAAGATGGGCTTATAAGGGCCGGCCTTCTTTTTCATTCTGTGACTAGGCAGCTATAACTCCTTCCAGGGATGCGGGGCTACCAGCTGTTTCGCTTTCAAAGCTTCTTCCTTTACGCTCAATGGCTTAATAAAGAGATGAAATAGCGGGATATGACTATAGGGTCAATTTACCTTATGGATTTCATTCGGGGTGACCCACCGCTACTGCTGTCGGGGATGTGGCCTCATACTCCTCTGCGCTATGCTCCTATCCTTTTAGGCAAGCGACTTAGTTCCTCCTGGCACTACTATAGTATGAAGCTTAAGCAGCCATTCTCTTCGAAAGAAAAGCAACAACTGGAGTGGGCAATGCAGGAATCGGTGAAATCGATTGAGAAAGGGGGAGCGGGGCACCCTGTTCTTGAAGCGGAAGCGGCGGTTTCAGATGAAGCAGATGACGCTGAAAGAGAGGGAATGGTCGAGAGGATGGAAGAGCTCGACTATGGGGAGAGGATGTCATTGGTTGTAGTTCGTTGTTCATAGAACAGGATGCAGAAATAATGCCTTTTAAGGCTCCTTAAATCCGGGAAGGACTTACGAGGCAATCGAAACTACGGTTACAAAGAATCGGAAACTCCTTACTAAGTTTTATTACGATTATTCATTAAATGGTAAGGTGCCCCTCAATAACTGCGGAACGGAGGAGGTCGTGCTTCTATCTTCCACGCAGGGGATGGCCATGTTCAAGGGGTGCCGCTTCCCCGTAATACAATTCAACTCAAAGAAGTGAGTTAATACCTATAGCCTTTGAAGGTGCCAAGGAAATCCCATACAAAGTCTTAAACGCCAGGTGACCGCGGTTGACTCAACAAGTGATCGAAGCGGTCAACTTCGCTAGGCTAGTCGTTTTCCAGCTGGGTGACCTACAGAAAGGAAAGGTCTTTAGGAAGAGCGGAAATCCTAGGATGAAGGCGAGTCCGCATCTGAGGGCGAGCAGTAGCTGATTAGAATGGCTTGGTTGTAGCGTTCAATCGGAGAACTTTCCTAAGCGGTGAAAAGCAGCTGAATTGCACTTGAAATCGAGTCAGAAGCTGTTGCACACTCGCCTAGTCCCTCTGTTTCGTTTTCTAATCTTCTAACCCTGGGCACTACGTTTCAAAAGTGTACTTTACGGTAAGGAGAGTAAGAAAAAGCGGACTTTCTGGGTGGGTGTTTTATTGAAATAAACGAAATAAACAAGGGCCAATAGGGGATCCTATGGCCTAAACATCTTCTTCTCGTATCGCAGGGTGTTCTCAAACGGCGAAGCCTTAACTTAACTCCCTCCCGCATAGCAATTCAATGGTGAGCGAGCCTAGTGGTTCACTTAACAGAAGCACTAGGTGCGGGACGAAAGAGATAAATTTTTTTCCCCCGATTTAATATTTAATGTAGTACCTTATTACCTTACTGGGAGAGAAGGAAGGGAAGACACAGACTCACAATAAGAGGGACTTTATAGCTATCCTGCCTACGCTATTCCATAGCAGACAGACTTTATTTGGTAGCTACATGCGGTAAACCATTACCAAAAATAACCGTGTCCCATACCAACTACCAAAGGAAAGAAGAAGACACCCATTTAATAACATTCTTATCTGTCCTATCTTGATCTAACCGCCTGGAAAGACCCATAAAGAAAGAGGGAACTCAAAGATAAACTGCAAACTAAGAGCGGATAACAGCAGCGGACATATCGGTTGAGGTTGCCGCTCTATCTATTCTGTTAGTTCCAAAGCAGTCCTTCCTACTAGTCGGATAGGAACAACTAACTATCTAGCTACTAGAAGAGGAATAATAGCATATAGCTAAAATGCCTAAGAGAGCCGGAAAGCTTCTATCCTTATGAAACTCAGAGGCAACAGAGAAAGAGGCCTAACCACAGAAGGAAAGACTTTCGATTCGCTAGCTCGGTAAGAACAATTAGAATACAAGGACGCAAGGACGGGCTAGAGGACTCTCTATCGTCCCCATCGCCCTAACAGCCGATCACGCAATTAGAGCTACGAACAGTTTGATTGTTCTTGGGCAACAGAATCCGTAACACAATCAGGGGTGCCGGGCTTGGCTCAATATCGGGATAGAAGGAGGCCTAGGAAAGACCAGGCTAAGGTAAGAAAGTTAGACCCGACTGACTTCCTCTACAAAAGAAGTCGTAGAATAAGATGCGAGAGAGCCATGCCTTTAGAACAAGAAGGTTTTGATTCTGGGGTCAGGATTTTACACTAAACAAAAGAGAGTGCGAACATTATTAAAGTACCAGACAAGCAAGTACGGAACCCCGGGGAAAAGGACACCCATTAATGGAGGAAATCGCCCTATATTCTATTCTGTTACACAATCAGCTGTGCACAAAGATGTTCCCCTTATTTTTTCTGGACCCACGACTTAAAAGTGTTGCAGATCTCGCCGTGGTAAGGGCAGTCATTTAGATTGTCCGTCATGTCTGCCTGTTCAGGGACGGTGATTGGGGGAAGTTCTAGTCCAGCCCTTACCTTAAGGCATGGGCATCTAATTATTCTAGAAAAGACTAAATCAATTCATTTTGGGGTTCTGGACCCCTGGCCGGAGGAGAGTTCGTATATCTGGAAGCTTTCTTTTGCTGACTGGGACAAGGTGGGCCGAAAGCTCATGGGGAACCAGGATTCTGATAGTTTAGACCAAAGGTATCGTCTGAAATCGGTAATCCGCTTGGAAAATGCAGGAGGAGGTGGAGGCCCTTTATTGGAGCCTGGCCCTGCAGCTCAACCTGGGAAGTGCTATAATCAAGGTAGAAACCTCGCTGTCAACTGGATGCCCTAGCCCAGCGACAAAAGACTTGCATGCGGAGCTCAAGAAAACAAGAAAAAAAGTGAATTGAAAAGAGACAGGCGCAAAATACGCATCAGTAATGAGGGATGGGACGGCAGTTATTGAACACAGCCCCAAATCAACTTGACTGAGAGAGTCCGTTATAACTTCTCGGTGTAGGGCCATAATTCTTTGGGCTATATTTAGCCCTTTCCGTCCCCGGTCCGGGTAGGTAGTCAGTATTGAGACATGTAATTGCGTTCGTATCGGGCTACATGCTGACCAAATTTGGTGAAGATCATTTGTTAGCTACGATAAGCCACTATAGGATCGTAGAAAGTTTGTTCTCAGTAATTCAAGGAGCGAAAGGGCGCAACAACTGAACTATTTGATTAATACTTGACCCTTCAATTGAGTATAAGTCAGCAAGCAGCTTCCCCTCGGTCGGTTGAACCAGCAGCTTCCCCATCACCTCCTCCAGGTCAGGATGGCACCTCTTGCAAGATTCGTATTCTTCCCAGCTCCCAACCTGCCCTTCGCCAGTTGGAAATGGAGTCAAGAGGTCGCCCAAACCCGTGTTTTTTGCTTGAAAAGGACCACTACTAAGGGAGGGTGGAAGGGAGAGGCGTACAGATGAGAAAGTCGGTGTCACGCGTACGAATTTTCTCGGTCTGTCCGCTGAAAGCGAGAGGAATGGGAGTGGCTCTACTGTTAAGAAGATAAACAGAATTAGAGTTACCGCTTTCTTTCATTTCGTAATGTGGGACGACAATAGAGGTTCTCGCTTTCAGAGTTTAGGTACAGGCCCGGATGGAGGTTCATTTGATTCGCGCTTGATTACAAGAAGCTCAAAAGATAAGGCCAAGGAAAGAGGCGAAACTCCACTATAAAGGGGAAGAGTGGCCACTCGACCGACTATCATGAACGAAGTGAGGGAAGGAGTTCGGATTAGATCCCTTAGGAGAGAGACGTACGGTATTAAGAAATAGAATCAGGTCTTTGACGATCCAGTATTAGCTAGCAAATGTATGGACTCATACTTTGATGACTCCCTAGTGGCCAGAGAAGCCTTAGCTTCACCCTTGGACGTATCATCTACTCTCTCTAGCTCTCGACTTGACTAGAACATTTCTTTAGCTCTTTTGCCTTAGGGGCATCAAGAACCGGAATGGATATCACATATGCCCTTCTCTTTGATCCATAGCTAACAACTCACCGTACCAAGCGCGGCAGCCTCACCCCCTCGGGAACGGAATCCTACCCTTTTGATATGTCAGCCAAACAGCCCAGATGGGACGAGACTAGTCCGGTCAACAGATACTAAAAGATACCTCGTATTCAAAAAAAGTCGCCCTTCTTCCAACAGCTCCTATGATGGCACTTGCCCTCCTTCCCGGGATGGCATTCTTTCCTTTTTGGTTCTCACTTAAAGGACGCTTTTTGTCACCGGGCGGATCTATGAACCAAGAACTGCCAATCTTGAAAAGGAATTGCTCCCTGAAAAAAGCTTTTGTGAATGCGCTAGAATAACACTTTAATCTCGTCTTTTGGGGAATTTTATTAGTGACTTCACTGCGATCGGGATGCTGCGCGAGTCAGGATCGCAAATTCCTTATTTTATTCTATTTTGACTGAAACTACAACAAAGGCTTGGGCTTGCTGACCCACGCATCTGAGAAGGAAGATCTAGTAATTGCTGCAAAGGAAGAACTTAGAACAAAAGATGCGAAGGTTCGCTTATCATGTAAAAATCCAAGTGCCAGCTTTCGCGTATAAACCGGAGTACGGTTTCCACCAAAAAAAGGATAAAGAGCTTTCATGATAGATTGAATAAGACTAGGAAAAGATGCGCGGAGTCGAGCAGTTAGGTCAGCTCGCAAGGCTCATAACCTGTGAGTGCTGACCCCTTGTTAAGGGAAACCGACCAGACTATCTTCCTTTCTTCATGCGAACGAAGCGTAGCACTATGAAATGAAATAGATCCGTTAACGCTATCTCTGAGAAGTCGTGCTATGAGGAGACTCTTTGCTTCTTTCCAGCCCTTGTCTCTTCTTTCGAGACGTTGAGGGGTGAGAATGCCTTGTCTCAAACAGTAGTTCTGATTGATGTGACATCTCTAAATGAAAGAATGCTCAACCTTTTCGATAAAGTACGCTATACGGCAAAAGATTGAGGAATGAATTTCACATCTTTCCATTTCCACATTAGCACTATCGAAAGAAAGCTCCTTGCTTTTCTGATCTCACTGTCAGTAGTGATCATCTAGACATGACATAAAAACTCTATCTATGAAATATTGGGGGCATACATCCAATGCATTTCGATCACGTGAACACTACGAACCCAATGGAGAGGGTATACTCCAGTTGAGACTGACAACATGAATTCAAAACATTTCCCGAGTTGAACCAAGAAAGACAGATAGATGATAATTGATTCATTTCACCGATGGCAATGAGTCAAGTCCTTGTCTGTCCACCTCTTCTGAACGAACCCGAGCGTATCAATGGAATGCCCTGAGTGGAACCATATAGAAAGACTTGCAAAAGAATAGGAAGAAAGCATACCGAGCGAAGAACTATACTGGAAAGCTGAAGCTTGCGAGATTGCCCTTTGCACTGTTTGCAAGCCTTTTACCGGACTGACTGAGAGCAGGAAGTTGATTGACAGACCGAAGACAAGCCCTTTGGACCGATTGGCTCGCTTGATTGATTGAAAAGAACCACTGGCTTACCGCTCGCATTCGACTGGACTGAGAATTGTGTATATAAAGAAAGAAGGACTTGTTACATCCTCACTCTTTTGAGGATGTAACAAGTCCTTCTTTCCAGTCCGCTAGCAGTCCATGCCTAACATCGAAGCGGGCCAATTCCCTTTCTTTGAGATTAAGACTCAGGTGAGAAGGAAGGAATTAGGTTGCAGGGGAGCCCCATTCCCGATCGTCTTTGTAGGAGAAGCCTTTGAGAAATTGTCCTATTACCCCTTTGTATCGAGGGGCTTTCCTTCCTAGGTCTATTCCATCTCACCGCCTATTCGGGCCCAGTCGTAAAAGCTTTTCCTTGAGACTGAGAGTAAGCACCCGATCCAAAGAAGCCAAATCATAGACTTCAGATCCCTCCAATGCTTCGCTTACCGGGTTGAATGAATCTATTCTGTTCGGTCCCGTCGAGTGTGATCATAATGCTCTTGTGTCTCTGTATGTATAAAGTCTTGAACGCCGTAAATAGGCTCTAGATGGCCCGGCTGGATTCATTGTATGACTTTTTCTGTGTTTTCCCGAGTGGATGTAAAGGGCATCGCATCGAAAGAATAAAGAAAAGGATGAAAACTTGCTTACTTGTTAGAGTATGGGATTCATCTTGCTAGCAAATGTAACCGCTGTAATAGATCACAAACGGGCACTCTCAATCATTTGTTTATTCACTGCGACCTGCCGCAGTATCTTTTGGGCTCTTAGGAAGAGAAGTGGGCCCGTAGCAGAGAGTGCGTAATCTTATATTGAGTTGGATTCTTTCCGCCCGCCTCCCGATCTTATTTAGCGCTTGTGTAAGCGAGAGAGGATGAAAATCAAGAGTTACGCTTTCCTTGTAAGTCGAGTAACTATGTACCTCCCTCAAATGCTTACTTGGAGAAAGATAGAGAGCCCCGCGCTTACCAATGTACTCGCAGGACTAGAACTCGATTGAATGGATGGATTTTCTTTGTCCTTGCTTTCCCACTTACTCCATTTTTTCTTTTTCGCCCGGTACCCTTACCAGTTAATAGATAGATTGTCCCTGGTTCTATCAAAGCAGCTTCTTCAAGCGATCTGGGAAGATAAATTAATTATAGGAGCGTGCATCTTACGAACTACGATCTACGAGTACGACTTAAGTACTCACTAAGAAAGGTGTCAAGGCACCACAGCAATGAGTCTTCCAGGTAGCGAAGTCACTAACTAGAATTAGGGAAGGCGTTAGGATCGATCCGGATAAATTCGTTTTTGAGTGAAATCCTCCGCTGTGGGAAGAGCTTCTTCCATCAGGGCTGTTCTTTCTTTCGCGGGCTGTTAGTTAACTCTATCCTTTTAGCCATCCTGGTCTTATCGGAGAGATAAGTGACCCAGAACAAACTTGCTCTTCCAGATGTAATGAAGCCCTTTGAGGTACAAACGGATGCCCCAGATTTTTGTTTAGGGGAGTCCGGAAGGTCACCCAGTTGCATATGAGAGTCGTAAACTGAGCGACCCAGAGACAAGATACACAGCACAAGAAAAGGATCTATTGGAAGTAATCCATTGCCTTAGGTTAGGGTCTGGAAACACTACTTATTGGGGTCCAAGTTTGTAGTGAAGACAGATAAGACTGCAGTGAGCCATTTTCTTACGCAGCCCCCGCACGGTGGCAGGAATTCTTGGCGGAGTTCGACTTTAACTTTGAATATAAGACGGGTCAAACCAATACCTGTAACTATTCAATATCCCCTTTAGTTTAGTTAGATTGAAGGCTTCCTTCCCTAGAGGAGGGACGGTACTCGACATTCTAAATAGTAATAAGAAAAGTAAGTAATAGAAAACGGGAAGGGCACTGATCCTTCACTTAAACTGTAAGGCCTTGACTTACCTATAGCTTTCTTTTCGCTTCACCGGAATCAGATGCTGTAGATGGTCAAACTTCTGCCGCGGAGTTGGCTTCAGTATAGGATACAACTTCTATCACTGAATCATCTAGGGAAAAAGAGTCCTGCTATCGCTGCATCTTTCGTCGCTGTCCTTTCCTTTTCTTCGGTTGTCTTCCTTCCGCTGGAAAGGCACCTTTCAGGCTATAATCCTACGGACAAATGGCAACTGGGCTCATATGTTTAGCACAGGAAATTCTTAAAAGATCAGATGCGGCAATTTTATAGAATAATCTTTCCTAAGCCCGGAGAATAGTAGCTAGAGGGAGAAGAGCGTTCCCAGCGAAGAGTTTTTCCTTTAATCAGCGGGGATGGCACCTGCCTTTATTTATATGAAATTTCTCTCACTACCAATAGTCTCTGCTTCAAAGCTTTTCTTTTAAGGGCTTACCTGCTTTAACTTTAACAACAAGCACTAGCAGCGGATCAATCAATCTTTCGTTCCTTCTGTGAGCTTGACCGGTGCTCTTCACCATGTGTCTTGAAGTCAGGGTTACCCGCTTCTGTGGTTTCACCCTTTTGGGTGTAATAGCTTCAAAGTTAGATAGTTTACGAAATCCTCTCATCAGACAGGCCCGCTTCCTAAGCCTTTTGTAGCGCGTGTCCCGCTCGGTTCCGGTAGAGCCTGGAGCGACCTAAAGATACGGGTCACCTTTCCCAAGGGAATTTTGAGCGAATCGAGCTGGTCGCTGAAGCTTCTTATTTTTTGATCTTGCCGGGTGCCTTGCTTGAACAGCCTTTCGCCTTTGGCTTCCTCTTTCCAAGTTGTCCCTCTGGGATGTAGCAATTTCCGTTTCTGATTGACATGAGGTACAAGGCGATTCCATATAAATTTCTCCACCTAACATATGCCCTTCACCCCGGACGCA